CCTAGCAAGTGATTCCGGGTGCGAAAAGACAGATACAAGCTAGGTAGGAGAATGTCAGGATCAATTACCGAAGAAGATATAACTATTTCGTAAGTTGCATAGACAGGCTAGTTGGGGCAGCAGAACTGGCTTCCAATAAAGATCATTCGAAAAGAAGGGAGTTCGCGTCACAAGAAGAGAAATGGATCTAGAATAAAGTATTCCGTGTGATCCCGATAATGGGATCTATTAATATACCCGATAGGATTGATGCTAGTGCACGAATGATCATAGCTATTTCAATAGAACTTTTTGAAATTGAAATTGATGGGGAAACTGATGAATTTTGTATAGAAGTTGTGGGTGCATCGCTACTCCCATTCTTCCTAGTGAACATTAATTTAATTATTTTAAGATAATAATAGATAGAAATTACACTTGTGATGAGCGCTACCAGAACTGATGGGTACGAACCAGCTTTCCATCCATGCCAAAAGAGATAGAGTTTACCAAAAAAACCGGATGGTGGAGGGATACCCCCTAGGGATAGTGAACGTAAAACCGGAGAGAATGTTAGAACAGGATCCTTCATGTATAATCCCGCGTAATCCCTAATATTATCAGTTCCGGTTCGTAAACCAAATGAGGTGATACGAGCAAAAGTTCCCAGATTCATGAGTATATAAATAAACGTATAAGTTATCATACTTGCGTAACCGTTCTCCGGGTCTGCAGCAAGTACCCCAATCAGAATATATCCAATTTGGCTTATAGAGGGATAAGCTAGCATACGTTTCATACTTATTTGAGTAATGGCAACTAGATTTCCTACTATCATGCTAAAAGTAGCTAATAATCCTGCCACGATATGCCATTCATTAGATAAATATGGAAAAGTTAGACCGAAGAGTCGCGTAAATAAAGCTGGAGCTGCTACTTTAGAGGTAACGGAGAAAAAAGCAACGACTGGTATAGGAGAGTCAGAGTCGAAAAGAGGATTTCCGATCTTTCCGCTCATTCAGAACCGTGCATGAAATTCTTACTTCACACGGCTCCTGGTTCACAAGAGATTCATAACTGATTTTGCTCCCAGAACCTTCCTCGTGTATGTTTCAAACCCATTCTTCTTTGAAGAATTCATAATTCTTCAATATGGGGATTAATTGTCAACTTCTCGAGGGATCCCTCATCATTTGTTTGGATTACCCACCAGCAGTTTCGTCTCGAATTCTTTTTTGCTTGTTTGCCCTTCTTCATTTTTCAACGGAATCCTTTCAACAACTAAAACTACTTGTTGAGTTGATAGGCACACGTCGGGCGGGAGAGACAAATTGCGACTTTTTTCGTTCCTAGCAAAGTAAGCGCACATATTCTTCAATTTAATAATATCTTGGGGTGATTTATCAACTTGGGGAAATTTGCCAGTAGCTTTTGAAGGATCAAGCCTATTCACTTTCCATCAAATTGTGAGAAATTACACAGAAATAAATTGGATTTATAGCCAAATCCGCATAAACTACCAATCTTTCTCTTTCTTCTTCTTTTTCCAAAAATATACCCATAATAAAAAAGAGAATGGAAATAGATAGTTAGATCTATCATAGAAAAGGGGGTCTACCAAATATCGCCATTTACCTCTGTTTTACTCGTATGTTATTAATTGAACAATTATGAATCTTATTATACGGCAAGAGGAGAGCTAATTTAGGTAACTACTATCGTGGGGAAAGTTTTGCATTTCCGTGCACTCGCAGGACGCCCCAAAAAACAATTATGACTTTATTTACTTATTCGTCATGATTAATTTGTCTTTCAAACGAATCACACTCCTTCATATACATCAGGAGTCCATTGATGGAAAGGAACGAGAGAAAGCTTAAACGCCATTCCAACTGTAATAAACGCAATAGCAATATAGATTACAGTGAAATACTGACTAAACGGGAGTTCACTTGCTATTTTATCAAGCTGAAGCTGTCCACCGGAAATTCCATACAACAAAGAAAAACCATATAGGAGAAGAGACGAGCTTGCTCCACCCATCAATAGAAATTTCGTAGTTGCTTCATTTGATCTTATATCCCTTTTAGTATGTCCAGACAAAAAACAAGAAGATAGGCTTGAAAGTTCCAATGCCACGTAAAGGGTGGCCAAATCATTTGCCCAGCAAAGAACCATTCCGCCCGAAACTGCAGTTAATATGAAAAACAGAAATTCTGCCAAAGCCATTTTTGAACATCGTATGTAATCAATTGATAACAGAACAGATAATATCGAACAAGTCAACAGAAGAAATCTAAATATATAACTAAAATGACTGATTCGAGAATCTTCGAAAGATATTAATAAAGATTGGATTCCCCATTGACATAGTAAAGCAACCACGCCAATTAGCATAGATATTAACGAAATTTGGTAAAGCAAAGTTGTATTTTTTCCCTTGTTTGATAAATCGATTACAATAACTGTAATTAAACTGAAAATTAAAATACGTTCCGGCAAAATTGACAGATTACCTTTTGTTATCCTTTTGACATATTGTTGTCAATCATATTAAACTATTACTAATTAGCATCCATGGCTGAACGGTTAAAGCACCCAACTCATAATTGGCGAATTCACAGGTTCAACTCCTGTTGGATGCAAATAGATAAAATAGATAAGAAGAATCGAGTAACTTGAAGATATTTTTGTAAAACAGATAGATTGATTCGCCAAGATTGGTAACAAAGAAGAATTAACTAGTAAACTATACAGGAATTATAAATGATAAGATCAAACATAATTGAAGGTCATTAAATAAAGCGAGAAGGATACTACGGATAAACCGAAAAATCAATTGATTACCGAAAAGTCTATTCGTTTGTTGCAACAGAATCAATATACTTTTTATGTAGATTCAAAGTTGACAAAAACTGAAATGAAAAATTGGATTGAACAGATTTTCAATGTTAAAATTGAAGGGATCAACAGTAGTCGAATAAGAACTAAAAAAAGAACTAGATTGAATTTGAATTATACAAGTAAAAAAAAAATGATTATTAGACTTCGATCTAATTATTCTATTCCGCTATTTCTAAACTAATATCTGAAAAATAAAAATTTGTAAAAAATTTGTTTTCTTATCAAATCAAAGATTATATATAAACATAAAAAGGAAGAATAAGTATGGCTATATGACTATATGAGGCGTATACTCCAGGTACCCGGAACCGGGCTATTTTGCAATTTGGTGAAACAACGGAATCTAAGCCCCACAAACAATTAACTTATTTTAGAATGTCTAAAGGCGGTCGCAACAATATGGGGATCATTACCTCTAGACATAGGGGGGGTGGTCACAAGCGCTTATATCGTAAAATTGATTTTCGACGCAACAAATTAAATGTTGACGGAAGAGTAGCTAGTATCGAATACGACCCTAATCGGAACGCCTTCATTTGTTTAATCAATTACACAGATGGTCATAAAAAATACATTTTACATCCACGGGGGATAAAGGTTGGAGACATCATAACATCTAGTCCTGATGCATCCATTTCAGTCGGAAATGCCTTACCTCTGAGTGCGGGTTGAATAGTTGATTCGCGCATTTCGAAACTAATCGATCGGGCTTGTAGGCTTGGCCCGAAAACCTGGCACTACTTCAACGTCATTAACTAAAATGAAGTAAACCTGGTTAGGTTAACCAAATAGGGACAGCAGCGCGTGCTAAAGTTTGGAGCAAATCAATATATACCAAATTGCAAAGGTAAAATAATATGGAAACAGATAAATAATCTCAAAACTCTACTAACAAAAGAAAGGCATCCCATAAAGGTATAAAGATTACAAATTCAATACACTCGATTTGGCAGTCGGAGGCAAAATTGAGGCCGTCAAATGAGATTAAGAAGAAATGCGTAGAATTGTAACTACATTAATACTAAAGAGGAGCGGTTTCCTAAGTTATCCTGAACATTTAGTAATGCTAACGCGAATCATCGAAGTCACCAATTCTGTTGCTAAATTCTTTTGAATTACTCGATTATTAAGAAAAAGCCAGATGCGGGCAAAAAAGCCAAGGATATAAAATAGATGACTCAGAAATTACTCGCGTTTTAGTAAGCATCAATTGAATTTGGTGCTACCAAAACTTAGCAGTGGTGCTTGTTATATCCAAAAAGCTGTATGCTTCGAAAGAAGCTTGTACAGTTTGGGAAGGGGTCTTGCCCAATCGTTTTATCCTTTGAAGGATAAATAAAAAGAGGGGGGGGGTCTACCTCGGCCAAAATACCGTTAGGTACTATTATACATAATATCGAAATAAGATCTGGAAAAGGCGGATAATTGGTTAGATCAGCTGGCACAGCAGCAAAAGTAGTTGCAAAAGAAGGGAAACTGGCGACAATAAGACTACCTTCCGACGAAATTCGTCTAATATCTCAGAATTGTTTAGCAAGTATCGGACGAATCGGAAACATTGATATTAACAACGAAGGCTTGGGAAAAGCTGGATCCAAGCGCTGGTTAGGTAGACGGCCTAAAGTAAGAGGTTCAGCTATGAATCCTGTAGACCATCCCCACGGAGGCGGGGAGGGGAAAACATCGATTGGTAGAAAAACTCCATCAACCCCTTGGGGGCATGTCGCACTTGGACAAAGGACTCGTAAAATTGGAAAATACAGCAAACCCCTTATACTTCGTCGACGTAAAGGATATTGATATATGAAAATATTAAGCGGGGGATTAATCGGATATGGCACGTTCAGCAAAAAAAGGCCCTTTTGTAGCTAACTATTTAATAAAGGAAGTTGAAAACCTTAATCTACGAAAAGAAAGAAAATTAGTTGTCACTTGGTCTCGAGCTTCTACAGTCGTACCACTCATGATCGGTCATACTATTGCCGTGTATAATGGGCGGGAGCACCTACCTATTTATGTAACCGATCGGATGGTGGGTCATAAATTGGGTGAATTTGTACCCACTCGTAATTTTAGGGGACATTCAAAAAGTGATAAAGCATCTCGTCGATAATTGGGAAATTATATCTTATGAAAAATGAAAAAAGATCAGAAGTTGGGGTGCAAGCTTTGGGAAAAAATATTCGTGTATCAGCTACCAAAATAAGACGAATTCTCGATAGAATCCGGGGTTGTTCATACAGAGAAGCACTTGTATTACCCGAATTTATGCCTTACAAGACATGTTCTCTAATATCGCAATTAATACTTTCTGCAGCGGCAAATGCCAATGCCAATTTTGGATTGAATAAATCCGATTTGTTCATTAGTGAGGCCTGAGTCGACAATTCTACTTATTTAAGAAGGTTCCGCCCTCGAGCACAAGGGCGAAGTTGCCCGATAAAAAAACCCATTTCCAAAGTAATTATTAGGTTAGACTTCAACAAAGTTAGAGATATAGATAGATGATTCCATATAGAATGTTTACTCATTGAAACATTTTGGTTGAAAGTTTGAAAAAGTTGCGAAAAAAGATACTTTAATAATTTCATATTGAATTGAGGAAAAATAGATATGGGGCGAAAGATTCATCCACTCGGTTTTCGACTCGGTGTAAATTAGAAGCATTATTCTTATTGGTTCGCACAGACAAAAGATTACCCAAAATTTCTTGAAGGGGATAGGCAGATACGCACCTCTATTGAAAGATATATTGCAAACCATATGACAGATGCCACAAATTATGGTGGAGTTGAACGTATTGAAATCCGGCGGAAAACGGATCTAATCCGGGTTGACATACATACGGGATTTCCTGATTTATTTATTGAAGAACAAGATTTGGGGATTAGTCAAATGAGGGGCTATATGGAGAACATTTTAGGAATCGAGACTCAAAAGCTCCGAGTAGTACTAACTAGTATCACCGAACCATATGGAGAACCAAAAATCTTGGCGGAACATGTTGCCTCACAATTAAGAAATAGAGTTCCTTTCCGACGAACTATAAAAAAAGCGATTGAGTTAGTTGGAAGAACCATGAATAGAGGTATCAAGATACAAATAGCTGGACGTCTGAACGGTAGTGAGATGGCTCGGGTTGAATGGGCTCGGGAAGGTCGAGTCCCCCTCCAAACCATTAAAGCTTCTATTGGATATTCATACCAACCAGCTCAAACAATTTATGGAGTTCTAGGCATAAAGACCTGGACATTTCGGGGTATGGGGTGATTTACCTTATTGAAGAAGAACTAGTTAGTAAATTTTGACAAAATGTTAGTTAGCTTCATCCTATTCTAGTTTCAATCTTTATCATTTCAAATTTCAAAAGATCTTTGCTATGCTTAGTGTGCGACTCGTCCAAGCAACATCTCTTTATCCATAAAAGAACTAATTGATTCAGTAATAAACCATCTTTTTCCGAGTCCTAAATAAGTGAATGCCGGAGACAGAATAAGATTACCTCATCGCAATTGGAATTTCTATCCAGAAAAAATCTTTTCATGGGGAAGCTGAAACAAAAACCAATTTATGATTATTTCGATAAAGAGAAGTTAAAATAATCTAATTTCTCTTTATCGAAATCGTATGGTTAACCATTCAACCCCCAAAAAGCTGCGTAATGTAGCATCGATTTACAAAGTATCACTATCGGACGGAGTAAAATGGAGCTTCAAGTCAATTAATTCTAGGAATGTTGACTTAACAAAAATGATATTGGATGAGAAGCTCCGCTGCTGGTAGGGGGGACCAAAACGTTTGTTCTAAGAGATTAAAAAAACGAGGGGACTTCTGAATCTCAGTTATTCAGTAAAGTAATTTTGAGATTTGGCAGATGGGATAACGAGAGAAGCCCAGACTTTAGAAGACAAAATTAGATTAGAAAATCGAGCTTATTCTCGTCCGTGGATTTAATACTAAGTAATAATTGAAGTGCTACTCATAAATAAAATAAGAAATGATATGAAACGATGAAAGACTAATTAATAAATTGAGAAAATATGAGGAGTGGTATCAAATTCATGAGGAGCCGGTTGGAGGTAGACTCCCACGTTCGGTTCTGTATCAGAGATTGATAAATTATGTCAATATCGACTGTAACCCCAGACGAACTAAATATCGTAAGCAACATAGAGGAAGATTGAAGGGAATATCTAATCGCGGCAATGCTATCTCATTTGGAAAATTTGCTCTTCAAGCCCTCGAACCTGCTTGGGTTACTGCTAGACAAATAGAGGCGGGAAGGAGGTCAATAACACGTTATGCTCGTAGAGGTGGAAAGCTGTGGATACGCGTTTTTCCTGATAAACCCATTACGATGAGACCCGCGGAGACACGTATGGGGTCGGGAAAGGGATCTCCGGAATATTGGGTATCTGCAATTAAACCAGGCCAAATAATTTATGAATTGAGTGGGGTAGCAGAAGATGTAGCCAAAATCGCTATGGCAAGGGCTGCCCACAAAATGCCTATACCTACTCGACTAATAACTACTGCCAAATCGTGATGCTTGTGAAAAACAAAGAAATAGAGAAACCAATGACTGAAAACGAAGGGACAGCAATCTTAGCATCTAAAGCCTTATCCTAATTGTTGTTGAAGCAAATAAAGTTTATCAATCCAATTGGGTTAGATTAGTCATAATAGCGATAATTAGATTGTTTCTAACAATCTTTGAGTGGAATATATCCCCCTTCCCTCAAATGTAGTATAAATAAACCTATCAATTTTTCCGATTACAAATGATTCAAACTCAAAGTTATTTAGATGTAGCAGACAACAGCGGAGCCCGAAAATTAATGTGTATTCGAGTGTTAGGAACCGGCAACCGGAAATACGCGGGTATCGGTGATATCATAACAGCTGTAGTCAAAGAAGCAGCACCCAATATGTCTCTAAAAAGATCAGAAGTGGTTAGGGCGGTGGTAGTATGTACTCGCAAAGGAATAAAACGATGTAACGGAATGATTGTTGGATTCGACGACAATGCAGCTGTTATTATTAACCAGGAAGGAAATCCCAGAGGAACTAGGATTTTTGGTCCAGTAGCTAGGGAATTAAGGGATTACAATTTTACCAAAGTAGTTTCTTTAGCTCCTGAGGTGTTGTAAAGATTAATAATTGAATTAACTTAGCATTATCAGTTTGACAAAGTTTCACACCGAATTTGGTGTGAAACTTTATCAAATGTCTCTAAATATACCGAATATTTAAATAGAATAAGATTAGATGAAAAATAAGAGGATAAGGGGTTAGGAATCATTCTAGTATTGATAATTGCAAAAACTACTGATTGATATTTTACGGCTAACGATGCTATCTCTGTCGCACTTACTGCCATACGAAATGGCAACACAAGAAAGAAAGCTATAATCAGAATACCTGCCACTAAAATAACTGAGCGCCTCTTAGAAATTTTGGTGGAAGAGGGTTTTATAAGAAACGCTGTGAAGCACAAGCATAATAACGGCAAAGAGTTTATAGATGTGAGCTTGAGATATTTCGGTAAGAAGAGAGACCCCTACATTGCAGTTATCAGACGCATTAGTAAACCTGGATTACGAGTCTATTTGGAGCGTCGGCAAATTCCTAAAATATTGGGTGGTATGGGAATTGCAATTTCATCGACATCGCATGGACTTATTACAGATCGAGAGGCTCGACACAGAAAGGTTGGGGGGGAGATTCTGTGTCACGTTTGGTAATTCGGAAACTTCTTCCTAATAAAAATAACTTCTTTTTAAAATGACTACATTCCAGATACACTGTTAGCAATTTATCAAAGAAATCTATGATTTAAGGGAGGTTTAGTTAGCTCGAATGATGAAGAAGCAGAATCCTATTGACATAGAAGGTACAGTTACGGAATCGCTTCCCAATGCTATGTCTTGAGTTTGTTTGGATAATGGATGCCAAGTTTTGACCCACATATCGGGGAAGATCTGACGGAGTTATATAAGAATATTACCAGGAGATAGGGTAAAAGTTGAATTAAGTCCTTATGATCTTACCAAAGGGTGTATAATTTATCGACTTCGAAGTAGACAGACAAATAACAATCACTAGATTTTGGTATTGGTGCTGCCACCTAGTAATTATCTGCTTGTTTAACTTCTTGTTTTAATTCGTAAAAAGGAGTAATGTATTTTGAGTCTATAAATAGATTTATTTAACTAATTTAAGGTTGTAGCTACGAAAATTCGTGCCTCTATTCGCCAAATATGTGAAAAGTGTCGATTGATTCGTAGGCGTGGACGAATCATGGTAATTTGTTGCAACCCAAAGCATAAGCAGAGACAGGGATAGTTGAAATAGTTAGGCGTAAAATTAATTAACGATTTAAAAATTAAAAAAAAAAAAAGAAGTTTCGATATAAAGAATCATTCAACTATGTCAACTAACTCAAAAAAGATTAGGTCACGAAAGGTAAAACGTGGAGTACAGAAAGGGGTTATTCATATCCAAGCAAGTTTCAATAATACCATTATTACTGTTACGGACGTTCGGGGATAGGTAGCTACTCGGTGTTCAGCGGGTGCGTGTGGATTTAAGGGTACACGCAAAAGTACACCCTTTGCCGCTCAAGCTGCAGCGGAAAATGCTATCCGTGCTTCAATGGAGCGAGGTATGAAGCAAGCAGAAATTCTGATGAGCGGACCCGGCCCTGGAAGAGACACCGCTTTGCGGGCTATTCGACGAAGCGGCGTAATCCTCAGTTTTGTACGCGATGTTACTCCCATGCCATATAATGGGTGCCGACCCCCCCGAAAAAGACGTGTCTAATTAATCGTTCTATAAAAGCTAAAGGGGGGATTCTTTTATGCTTACGTGTAAAAAGTTGATCTGTATCCAGGCAATTCAATTAAAATGTGTTGAATCTAGGGTAGAAAATAAGCGTCTTCATTATGGTCGCTTTGTCGTATCTCCCTTTAAAAGGGGCCAAGCTAGTACTATAGGAATTGCCATGCGTAGAGTATTATTAGGAGAAATCCGAGGGACGAGTATAACATGTGCACGGTTTCGCGGAATTGTCCACGAGTATTCCACAATAACTGGTATTAAAGAGACGATACATGATGTTTTAGTTAATCTAAAGGAGGTTGTACTTAAAGGCGACTCCGATGATGCTAAAGAAGCAATTTCAGCCGTAACAGGTCCCAAAAAAATAACTGCGGGTGATATATCATTCCCACCTTCTGTCAAAGCGGTTGATAATTTGCAACATATAGTGACTATCACTCAACCAATATCTGTCACTATTGAATTAAAAATTGAAAAAGATTGTGGATACCGTATAGAAAGTTTGAATGGTTTTAAAAATGGAGAATTTCCTGTTGATGCTGTATTTATGCCCGTTCGAAACGTAAATTATAGCGTACATCTATTTGGAAGTGGTAAAGCGACGCGAGAAATATCACTCATTGAGATATGGACTAATGGTAGTTTGACCCCAGGTGAAGCAATTAGCGAGGCTTCTGAAAAACTAATAGAACTATCAAGTCCTTTTTTGAACGTGAAACGAGAAGACATCCCCTGCTTAGGCGATGATAAAAGTATTTTGTCATCAATAAAATTATCTTCACAACTTTATTATGGGAATGAACTAGGAAAAAAGATGTCTGAAGATACGTTTATTGACCAACTAGAATTACCTGCCAGAGCCTTTAATTGTCTCAAAAAAGCAGAAATACACACTGTTGCTGATTTGCTTAATTACAGCCGGGAAGATTTATCAAAAATAAAGAGTTTTGGACAAAAATCTGTAGATCAGGTGTCAAAAGCTTTGTGGGAGCATTTCGCCTCGGAATTACCTCGAAATGAAGTACATATTAAGTAATAATAAGAGACGGCACAATCCTAATTATTTTTAATACAAACGATCTTGTATTACACTTCTATCTCCAAAAGTTTTAGAGGGAAAATAGGAATTAGCTAAATCTGGTCAATTAAAAGTTGACTCCTAATTATTTTTGAGTAAACAAATAGAAATCAATTATTTAAAGAATTCAATATTTTTGATTCAAAATTAACCAAGTCTGGGGAAGTCTTGTCCTAGCCCGGGGGCGGACAATTGTTCCCTAGACTAAATTCAGCTAGTTTTTAGATAAAAAAGTGTTAGAAAAGACCTGAAGTTAGAGATCCATCTATGGGTAAAGTTGCTCCAATACCTGACCAAATAGCAGCTGCGGTGCCAATTGCAAAGACTGTTGTGGCTACTGGACGCCTAAAAGGATTCTGAAATTTATTGACATTTTCGATAAAAGGAACGGTCAACAAACCTGCGGGTACTGACGCCATTAAAAGAACACCTAATAATTTATTTGGCACCGTGCGAAGTATTTGAAACACAGGATAGAAATACCACTCAGGTAATATTTCTAAAGGAGTTGCAAACGGATTTGCTGGTTCACCAATCATTGATGGTTCTAAAACAGCCAAACCCACGGTACATGCAATAGTTCCCAATATTACCACCGGAGATATATATAAAAGATCATTGGGCCAAGCGGGTTCTCCGTAGTAATTATGCCCCATACCTTTAGCTAATTTTGCTCTTGAAACAGGATCGTTCAGGTCAGGTTTTTTTGTTATTGGGGTGGACTTCTCATTCCCCCACAAGAATCGAACGTGAGAATTTCTTCTCATACGGCTCGAGCAGATGTGAAACTCTCTCATCCTGCAACAATCAGCAAATAAAGAGAGGGCGCACATGTAAAAAAGTTAGTTTACAACATGGCTTCTGATCCGAATCAGCTCAATTACAGAAAAAGGCTTCGCGGCTTATCTCGTACCTCATACCCACGCGTCATATCTTTGCAAATTTAGACAAGACAAGATAATTATATCATAAGGTATAGGATTTTAACTTGTTACAACGTTGGCTATATATATATATCTTTAGATCGTCTTTTTACCCCAACGGCTGTTTTTACAAACAATTAACGTTTGATGCGAAAGAAATGTACGCATCGTACTAAAAACCGTACGTTCACTTCACACAATCCTAAATTAGATATATAGGGTTTCATGAGGCCTTTTACCAGTTTTAAACCGATCATGGAACACATTCTCCAAACAGCTTTAGGTTTAGTCCGAAAAATCTATTTTCATATCCAAGTTTCGAACCTTAGTCCAAAAGATAGGTTGGAAAGAAGATACACTCCTGTTTGCAGCAGTATTCGACTGAGCATCTGCATAGCCTACACGTCTCGAGACAAGTCACACACTCCCGTAATCCAAATTTTTTCCTTTTACACTTCAATCATTTTGTCTCACTAGTTTGAGACGATAACTAAATCCGCTGGATAGCTTATCATTTAATTTAGTAATAAGTATCAGCGGCCACAGAATGACAACATTTTAAAGAACTTGAAGATAAGATTCCGAACCGATATAGCGATAACTAATTTTCTTATTCCTGACTTATAACTAAATTGTGGGGGACCCGGAATGCCTTGTTTACGGATCATTAGAAAATGCATCAACGTAAAAACAGCAGTAAGAAGCGGCAACACAAAAGTGTGTAAACTGTAAAAACGGGTTAATGTTGATTGGCCAACGCTAGCACTTCCCCGTAATAACTCTACTAATGAAGACCCTATTAGGGGAATAGCTTCGGGTACGCCGGTTACAATTTTGACGGCCCAGTAACCGATCTGATCCCAGGGTAAAGAATATCCAGTTACACCAAAAGAGACGGTTAATACAGCTAGAATCACTCCAGTAACCCAAGTCAATTCGCGAGGCTTTTTGAATCCTCCCGTAAGATAAACCCGAAATACATGTAGAATCATCATTAATACCATCATACTTGCTGACCACCGATGAACAGATCGAATTAGCCAACCAAAATTAACTTCAGTCATTATATATTGAACTGAAGAAAAAGCTTCTGTAACAGTCGGACGATAATAAAAAGTCATGGCAAAACCAGTGGCTACTTGAACCAAGAAGCGGGTCAGCGTGATTCCCCCCAAACAATAAAAAATATTCACATGTGGAGGAACATATTTACTAGTAACATCGTCCGCAATTGCCTGAATTTCTAGGCGCTCCTCAAACCAATCATATACCTTAGTGAGATAGGTAAGTCTTTTCAACCCCCTCTTCATAAACTGTGCATGAGGCTTTTTCCTCACACAGCTTAAGCAAAACTGTTTTATACCAATTTTTACTAGTCATGCCGATTTATTTCATTAACAATTAGTAGTTAATCGGGTTAAAAGACGTGGCAGATCTCCAACATCCATTATTACTTAATAATGAAGAAAAGGGTTACCAATGCCCGGAAAAATTGGAAATACAATTTACTTTGATCTCATGTTAGCTTCTATCTTTGAATCAAAACCCAGCGGTCAGTTTTAGCGTTTTGAGAAATCTCTTAATCTTATCGACGTAACACCCCACCTCTCACCCTCCGATCTTTTTTAGAGAGAGGGGAGGGGAGGGGGGGGGGGTAGATAAATGAATAGACTTTATTTCGTTCTGATCTGATTCTGTTTTGTATCGCCGTAACCTTAGATGTTTACTAGATTTCGATAAAGTCTTTTTTCTAGATAGAAAGCCGTAACGGGCAAAAACTTTTCCATAACCTCGAATTGAAAGCCTACACAATTCCTATTTTCTAAACCTACATACTACTGAAATAGGAGTAAAACATACCGCATTGGTTATTTTTTGCTAAAGTACCAAGTTGGCGGTATCAAGTAACAATTTCGTGACAAAGTTTAAGTGATAAATTAATGCAAATTAATCATAGTTGAAACTTTGTACTAACTAGTAAATTCTCGCGTTTCGGGTGGTAATAACTCGATTGCTACCTGGCGAGATACTGATAATCTAATAGTATTACTGACCTCTGTTTCAATAAAAGATTACTTATTTATTGAATCGGATTAGCTGCAACGAATCACACACCCATATTATTGTTTTGTAAAAACAGTTAAAGTTCGCACGATTTAACTACCATTTTTAATTCTACTAAAGTATCCATTTTTATTTTTAGACCCTTAGCTATTATTATTAGTTACGCCAGCGACAGCAAGGTTCAGGACCTCTTTACCAACTAATTGGAATACCATCCAATAAAACGGATAAATTATAAATTTCTAAAATGGTAACTAGGAATACTGCAAATAGAGCCATGAAAAATCCCATCAGGGGGGTAGTACCCCATCCAGGAGCAACCTTTCCATATTCTGAGTTAAGCGGCTTCAAAATCGTTCCCAATAAACTTATTTTGGGTTTACCCCTGGGGGTATCATCAATAACTTTCGTAGCCATAGCATCTGTTCAATTGATTGAAATATATTGACTTTGTAAACTATTATAGCAATTGAAGCTAAGAATAAACATCTTTTTGGATTACATGGCAATGGAAACCGCAACTTTGGTCGCTATCTCTATCTCCTGTTCCCTTGTTAGTTTCACCGGTTATACGTTGTATACCGCCTTCGGTCAACCTGCCAAAGAGCTCAGAGACCCCTTTGAGGAACACGAAGATTAGTTGGATTGGTAGACCTTCCTGCTCAATTTTTGAAAAGGAAGGTCGCCGATCAACTTAATTTCCCTATAATCATGATTCTTTTGTCATAAAATATCTTTTTTGGAAAAAGAATCATAGGGAACTCTTTATCTATCTACCCTTGCTAGGTACTTTGGGGGGCTCTCGAAAGAAGATGGCAAAAAATATTATACCTAAAGTTGCTACCAACAAAAATGTGTAAACCAGTGCTTCCATGGATTCGACCGTAATAGTGGTATTAAAAGGAGATCTTTCATACTAATTGTGTTAGGGGAAACTTCTAGTTCTTTCAAGTCTTCTTTACTTGACTTTGAAGTAGTCAAAGTTACTAAATCAATCTAGTAAATTAAGAAATTTTAACAAGACATTTATCATTTTTGAATTCGGTAAATTTTTGTAAGTAATCCGAAAAGGAGTAATTCAATAGGGTAGATAAGAAGAATTTTTTTAAACAGCTTGTCTTTTAGTACTTGGATCCCCCAACTTTTGAAATGTCCCGAATTCAACTTGAGCATCCAAGTCAGGATCGATACCAGCAAAAACGTCCCTGAACAAGGTTCTTGCACCGTGCCAAATGTGACCAAAAAAGAAAATGAGAGCAAACGTGGTATGGCCGAAAGTGAACCAACCCCTTGGGCTACTTCTAAAAACACCATCTGATTTTAAAGTAGCACGGTCGAACTCGAAGATCTCACCCAATTGGGCGCGCCTGGCATATTTTTTTACTGTGACGGGATCACTGAAACTAGCACCATCTAGTTCACCACCAAAGAATTCTACGGTTACACCAACTTGCTCAACACTGTATTTCGATTCTGCTCGTCGAAATGGCACGTCAGCCCTCACGACACCTTCGCCATCTACTAAGACGACAGGAAATGTCTCGAAAAAGGTTGGCATACGGCGTACAAAAAGTTCGCGGCCTTCTCTATCTTTGAAAACGGCATGACCTAACCATCCAACGGCTATCCCGTCCCCATTGTCCATTGCACCTGCTCTAAACAAGCCCCCTTTAGCGGGATTATTACCAATGTAGTCGTAAAAAGCTAATTTTTCCGGTATTTTCAACCAAGCTTGGGATAGACTTAGATTTTCGGCTTTACTGGATCGTATTCGTCTCTCTATTTCTTGTTGAAAATAGCCCTGATCCCACTGATAACGGGTGGGGCCAAAAAGTTCGACTGGGGTAGCAGCGGAGCCATACCACATGGTTCCGGAAACTACAAAAGCGGCAAAAAATACAGCAGCAATACTGCTAGATAACACAGTTTCGACATTTCCCATACGTAAAGCTTTGTATAAGCGTTGGGGAGGACGAACGCTTAAATGAAACAAACCCGCTAGTATACCTAAAACCCCCGCTGCTATATGGTGCGAGGCTATTCCGCCTGGTACAAAGGGATCAAAACCTTCGGCTCCCCAAGATGGATCTACGGGTTCGACTTTTCCAGTTAATCCGTAAGGATCTGATATCCAAATACCGGGACCAAACAACCCTGTTACATGAAATGCTCCAAAAGCAAAACAAAGTACTCCCGAAAGAAATAAGTGGATTCCAAATATTTTGGGTAAATCCAAAGATGGTTTTCCTGTGCGATCATCTCGAAATAGATCTAGATCCCAATACACCCAGTGCCAGATGGCGGCTAAAAACAATAAACCGGATAAGATGATATGAGCCGCAGCTACTCCTTCGTAACTCCAGATACCTGCGTCAGTTGCGGTGTCTCCGGTGATGCTCCAGCCCCCCCACGACTTTGTGATTCCAATGCGAGTCATAAACGGAATGACAAACATACCTTGTCTCCACATGGGATCAAGAACGGGATCCGATGGGTCAAAAACAGCTAATTCATATGAAGCCATTGAACCCGCCCAACCAGAGACCAAAGCAGTATGCATCAAATGTACGGAAATAAGACGACCAGGATCGTTTAATACGACGGTATGAACGCGATACCAAGGCAAACCCGTGAGAAACCCCTTTCTTGGATATTGGAGATAAGTGACTACTATGTAACTTTCTTGCAATATAGGCTTGCGTTATAAATTCTCAAAAGACCAAATAAGGATGTCGTACGAAATATATAGATTAATATCTTAGTTCATCTTCAGATTGGAGGCATTCCTCCCTTCTCACTTTGTTTCACCTAATTGGCTGGTTTGTCTAAAATACGTAGTAATATGAAGTAAGCTAGTAATTTTTCTTTTTTTTTTTTTCAAAAATAGATGAAGGCATAGATATTTTAGCATTTGCGTGTTTAATATAACAATGTAGAGATTGGTCCCATTAGAATCTGTTAATGTTGTCAAAAGGATACGATTTTTAACTCTATGTTATTTTTATCAAGTATGTTATAATAGAATAGAAGTTCTTTCGAATTTTATTTTTGCGTTCCCAATTTGGAGGTAATTGCAATATCTCTCGGTAGTTTCTATATGCCAATTGGTGTTCCAAAAGTGCCCTTTCGCCTTCCTGGGGAAGAAGATGCGGCTTGGGTTGACGTATAGTGCAACTCGTCAGGTGCGTTGAGCCGTGTGGAACCCGCCCACGCCATCTCCAATTCGATTGACTTCTATTTACCTCGCTTAAATTTGACTAATTTAAAAGTTTTCAAATGCGTGAGGAAATTCTGTTACTAGATTTAATAGTCGTTAGAATCCACGGTTAATTGGAATAAACAGATTGATTGGCCCCGGTTACTCAAACCCAAGCATCGATTGTAGCCAAAATGACTACGAAAAAAAGAACAAGAAGATTAAATTTAGAATCTATCAAATAAAATGTGGAAATAGCTGGAAGGGAAGTAAAGCTATTTGTCCTATATGTGCAAATAGTAGTCGGACCTCCGCAACCTCCGAGGTAGAAGATGAACCTAAAGACTCGTCGCCTAGAAAGAACTCAATCACAAACAGAAATGGATTGGTGCAAGAGGAAAAGGTTGACATACTGTAGTAAATTCACTGATCACCAATTACAAAAAGGTTCAACATGGGTGAAAACTGGGCCAGACAAACTTGAACCAAATAAGCTAATACAGGCAAGATAAAAAAAACTATAAAAAAGAAAAGAATTCTTTTTTCTACAACCTTTTGACTGACATAAAAGTTACCAGAGCCGTATGTATCTAACGATACCTATCCGGTTCTAGAGGGGGGGGGCGACAGAATAAGAATCGCGGAAACCTATCCCAATCAACCGACTTTATCGGGAAAGACTTCTCTTTCTAGGTCAACAAGTCGATGACGAAATTGCCAATCAACTTATTGGTATCATGATGTATCTAAATGGGGAAGATCAAGCTAAAGATATGTACTTGTATGTAAACTCACCCGGTGGGGCGGTACTAGCTGGAATATCTACTTATGACGCGATGCAATTTGTCATACCAGATGTACACACTATTTGTATGGGATTAGCTGCTTCAATGGGATCCTCCATTTTGGCTGGAGGGGAAATTACCAAACGTATGGCACTACCCCACGCTTGGCGCCAATGATTTGTATGGATTGAGACTCTGCCTGCGCCTAGTTAAGGTAACAGTAGCATGGCAATTAGTATTTGGCGACTCCTATACACATTCAACTATGAAATAATGAAACGCCGAGTTAGGTAAAGTGAATCAAAATGAAATTTTTGACTTGTAATGAATTCATTCTAGATAGAACTCGATATATCTTAGCGTCATAAATTGTATACCGATCTACATAATTTTCTAAAATTCAAGCTTTTAGAAAGCTTGGCGATCTCGATTCTGTTATCCATTGAGAGTCTATAGAGCAAACTTTGGGATTTGCTGGCGTGATATAGCAACAGAACCATCGTAACACGTTTAAAAGAAAGGATGGTATAATCTCGCAATACTTTTCTTATGACATTGCAAGAATAAAGGGTTGATTTGATAACAAAGTGAATCTGTCTTTTAAAACAAAGGCTTAATGGTTAACTACTAAAAGCAGACTCTACTCTGTTGGCCCTTTCCTTAGAGATATAGCCGTATGCAAAAGAATTTGCTTGTACGGTTAAGCTTAATAGAAGTTATTTAATTAGGGTAATGATTCATCAACCCGCTAGTTCGTATTATGATGGACAAGCGGGTGAATGCGTTATGGAAGCAGAAGAAGCATCAAAACTCCGCGATTGTATAACCAAAGTCTATGCTCGAAGAACTGGTAAACCCTTATGGATAATCTCCGAAGACATGGAAAGAGATGTTTTTCTGTCAGCAGAAGAAGCTCGGGATTACGGCGTTGTGGACCCTGTAGCGTTAGAAAATGCGTCAATTTGACGATTTGATCAGTAGGAAGTAACTGATGCTTAAGAGAAAGAATCAAAATCCTCTGCTTCGACCATTCCTTCTTTTTTGTAGTTTCACAGTTATTTGTCTAACAATTTATTCTTTTATCTAGTTGGCTAATCAAATCTTCAAACTCTAGTCCCGCAGCTTAACTAGAACTCTATTCTAAAGATTGATTGTTGGATATTTTAAGGTAAAGCATAGCAAACTTTCTCAAATGGTTGAGAATATTTCAAACCGAATAAGATCTCTATGTGGTTGAACGTGCCAACAAATCAGCAACTAATTAGAAAAGCGAGACAACAATTAGGTGGTGGTACAAAATCCCCCGCTCTTAAAAGATGCCCTCAACGTAGAGGGGTTTGTACTAGGGTGTATGTGTGACTCGTTAGGATCGGAAACCTAATACATTAGGGGATTTGACATCGTGAGATAATCTTTCCAATGAAATGGCGACAAATCCATAATCCATCTGTTTTGATAAGAAACAGGAATTCGTGGTTAAAGTCGGTGCAAATCCGATCATTTTGATTTAGTACGATAAAAAGAGATGTTTAATTTTTTTTTTGATTGTAAAAATGAATGATTAAGCAAAACCAAGTGAGTGGCATAAACTTTTATATCTAGTTTGCCAATCCCATTCTAATGGCAATACAGGTCAGCTGGTCTGCTAATCTCTAACGTAAAATACCGTTACTATACATATAACTTCTCCTAAAAAAGAGAGATAGAAGCGCAAAATAAAGCCCAACTTAATGGGTTGAGGTAAATATTGGGGATTATGCGACCCGCCAACAGCAATTTGGTTTTTCTTATCTTCGGAAAAACCTAGGCTCCGGTATGTAGGAGAGACCTGGTTTCCAGAAAAGATTGACCACGGAAACATTGGAATCCGTAATATCCTCGATCCATTGTACCGCTTATTCACAAATAAAAAAACTATGAATGAGGTGTACTAGAGTATCTACGGAAGGGAAAGTCGGAGTAGCAAAAGCCGCCGGAATCTTCATTTTTCACATCAGATAATAAAAAGCAGCAAGTTATTACAACCAACAAATTTTTGTCGAATAATTCTGAAGCAGAACGACCTCCTAAAAAGTGAAATTGCAAAATGTTGTCACACATCGCATAATGAAAATATAAATGTATCTTCGATATCTTCCCCACTCTAAGTGGGGGGGGTACTACGGTTTGGTGTGATGGAGTATATCAATTTCTAAAAATTGATTTAACTAAAAGAGAGTAATACTTAAGGGAATAGCAAAGCTCAGGAATAAACAGATCTGTTAGAAAAATATCATTTTTGCGAGGTTAGACATATAATGACTAGAGTAAAACGAGGATCCATAGCTCGGAGATATCGAAAAGGTGTTCTCGATTTTGCATCCGGGTTTCGGGGAGCTCATTCAAGATTATTCAGAGCAGCGAACCAGCAAAAAAGAAGAGCATTAGCTTGTGCTTATGTAGATAGAAACAATCGTAGAAGAGAATTTCGGCGTTTGTGGATTGTTCGGATTAATGCAGCAGCGCGGAAAAATGGAATTACGTACAGTTCGACGATTCATAATTTGTTTGATAATCAAGTTTTTCTAAATCGCAAAACACTCGCGCAAGTAGCTACTCCAGACGCTTACTGCTCTTCCAAGCTAGTAAAAACAATTAATGGTGAAAAAGATTGACATGCAACGATAGGCCTCCCCGCATTAAACGGAGAGGTCGTAAATGAGATTAAGAACAAATCAATTCTCGGATTTATCACAAGCAGAGAGAAAAACTAAAATATAAACAGACGACCAGACTATCTTGTCTCCTAGATATTATTTTGATTGAACTTATATGTTTCTAATATCGTCTTTTTTTTTTTTTACGAATCAGTTTCAGCTGCCGGGTTGAAAAAGATTTCAAAATTCGAAGTTAAAAAAAAAAATTATCTAATTTTCGCTATTTGAGAAGGGTAGCAAAGCTAAAATACGGGCTCTCTTTATAGCAATAGCTACCAAACGCTGCTGTTTCGAGGTTAATCTATTCATCCGCCTCGATAATATTCTTCCTTGTTCACTGACGAAGCGACGAAGTAGACTTGTATTTTTGTAATCAATAGTTTCATCAGAGCGGATAGACGGGGAACGTCTACGGAGAAATCGTTTAAATTTATTCGTGATAATTTTTTATGACTGCCAATACATCTCAATAGTGATTATTTACCAATAAAAAAAAAAGAGAGATAACTATTTATTTTTTTAATTCTTTGTGAAAAGTATGTTTGCGGCAATAAGTGCAAAATTTCTTCAATTCCAAACGAATAGGTGTGTTACGGCGATTCTTACGTGTCGTGTATCGAGAAATACCCTTTTTGTCGTCGGCCTCTCTGCAGGTACAGATTGTACAAGCTAAACCAACGGTCACCCTAGCATCTTTCTTTTTAGTCATAAATTTAGTTGTTTCATAGTGAGAGAAGTTTTTCTTTTTCAGTCAAAGAGTCGCAAGTAGATCCAAATTGGTTTGAGCGGATTACTTGCGAAGTTTTAAGAATAAAATTGAAATGTTAGCCACCCTCATCGATAATTTAGTTACGTACTAGTCTTTTATAAGACATAAAATTATCCAATTTTTGGACTTGTTTGTTTTGTATGATCCCTACGTAATTAGTTCCTTATATTAAAGAAAGGGAAATAATAAAGCATCTGGAAAAAAACGATTAATTTCGATTAAGAAACCAGCCAATAAAACAAACCATATTGCAGCTACAACAGGGGCTGTAGAAAGGTATATCTTCACATATTGCATCGAGAGTCCTCCCTCTTTTTAAGATTTTTTTTTTCCGGTGTTTCTTATTCTTTAGCCTTATTTTACTTCTTTTATTTTACTTTTAAAGAACTGACTATTTCTAACTTCTAAATCAATTGTTTTGGTAGAAGAAACTGATAAACTCGGAGTGTTAAATATTGGTTGGTGGTATTAATACCGGCAGCAGCAATAAAAAAATAAGAAGAAAGAAGAGTAAGAATTCGATGGAGTGCTAGGATATACTTATCCGTCAAAAAGGAATGAATTTCTCTTTTATTAGTAGCCGGTATCTACAATTATCGGTTATAATAAAGTAAACAAAGTAAAGATGGAATCGACGATGCTGATTGCAAATCAAGATTAGTAGGGATGTGACGCAGCTCGGTAGCGTGTTTGTTTTGGGTACAAAATGTCGCAGGTTCAAATCCCGTCATCCCTATTTTTTAATGCTTATCCAAGCATTAAGCTTTTTGGGTAAAATTTCTCGTACTAAATTAACAAATTGATTTTCGCAATCTCTATTTTTATACGAAAAAGAGATATTCCATATTTTTAGCTTCCTCCTTTCAAAATAGAAAAGGAAAGAAGAGAGGGGGAAGTTGAACCATTTTCTATAGTCTAACTATATAAATCTATATGAAAAGGGAAGCGCCTTTAGTTCAGTTCGGTAGAACGCGGGTCTCCAAAACCCGATGCCGTAGGTTCGAATCCTACAGGGCGTGCCTACTACGGTCTATTCAAGGAGTTTCTAATAGAAATACTATGTTTTGAATACAAAACACCTAAAACCTCAAGGTAACAGATTTGCTACCAACGAGGCATCCCAAAAGATTTCCAAAGTGAGTCTTTTCCTCTTTTACTCCTTCTTTTTTACAAAGATCTCGTTTGAGATGTCACAACTATTTGATTCTACCGAATATCCAACTGGTCACCGCGTCTATATTGCGGATATGCGGTTACAAATAATCCAGCTAGGGTTATTGGAATTAGACCCGACACAATTCCTGATAGTAATGCTTCAACCATTTCAGTTTTTAAATATATAATTTAACTATTTACCAAAGTTGATTCTCGCGTCAATCAACTGAATAGCATTTGGCAAATTCGACGAATTTAGTAGGTACTCTATTGGGAACCCCTCCCACGTCTTGTCTTTATTTCCTCTATCTAGATTATCGATGATAATACTAAGTCACAGAATTTGAATCTTGTTTAATCCAACAAATAAAGCTAAAGTGAAAACTAATACAGACGCCAAAAAGGCGAAGTAACTTAATAGAGTGATCATAAATTTGAATATCAAATTAGTTGACAGATGAATTAATTTACGTTATTTCCTCGAGTAGTTTATCACCCTAAAGTACTGAATCAAAGCTATTTACCCAAATTTGCTAAATCAAGTCATTAATCAATTTAGAATTCCATTGCTGGAAAAGTATTCTCTCTCTTTTTTACCTATCCTTTATCTTTCCGACGTAACTAACCTTTTGGTCGAAGGCTAATAGGCGCAGGCTTAAGCGAAATTAGTAACTGTCTAGATCCGCCGAGAAGCGAGGGCAGGCTATAAAAAAAAACAGATCTATAAAGGATATAATATCTCCGCACCAACAACTCTGCCCGAAACTAGTGAAGATTTTTTAGACATTTTGTCCTAGGTGTAAGTAGCTACTACCATAACTCCCATGAGTGTCAAAAACTTCACTTGTGAGAAGTAAGGAGAGGGAACCTCTTGGCCTAAAGAGAGGAACCTTGCCGTAGAAAAGGTGGTATAGCTATACTATACCAGTATAATTTGGATATACCCTGGGTATAGAAGTGACATCCTAATTAGGTTTAGATCCCGTTTGAAAAGGTTTATCAGTAGATTTCGCATCTTTTAATCCTTTTTCTTAGTTGGGAAGCAATCCCTTTTAGTATTACAAGATAGATATAAATAAATACGGAGCTGAACATGTCTGGGAATACAGGAGAACGCCCTTTCGCTGACATAATTACTAGTATTCGATATTGGGTCATACACAGCATTACTATACCCTCCCCGTTTATTGCAGGCTGGCTTTTTGTCAGTACAGGTTTAGCTTACGATGTTTTTGGGAGTCCCCGCCCAAACGAATATTTTTCAGAGAGCCGACAAGAAGTTCCCTTAGTAACTGGCCGCTTCGATTCGCTGGAACAGGTCGATGCATTCACCAAATCTTTTTAGGAGAAACTAATACCGATGGCTTTAGATAAAACTTATCCAATTTTCACTGTTAGATGGTTAGCCGTTCACGGATTAGCTGTACCTACAGTTTTTTTCTTGGGATCTATATCAGCTATGCAATTCATTCAGAGATAGTTTTTAGTGAGCTTTGAATCTATGACACAACCGAATCCAAATAAACAGAGTGTAGAATTGAATCGTACAAGCCTTTATCGGGGATTACTATTGATTTTTGTACTTGCTGTTCCATTTTCTAATTACTTTTTTAATTAGAAGCTAGAAGAAATTGTCCGAAAAATAATGAGGTCCTAATTATTTGTGACTGTTCATGTTTCGAGTCGGGACCGAATGATAAAGCCAAAAAAGCAGGGGGTAAGGAGGTGGCACAGATGACAAATACCACTGGAAGGATTCCCTTATGGTTGGTAGGTACTGTAGCCGGTACACTTGTGATAGGTTTGTTAGGCATATTCTTTTATGGAGCTTATTCAGGGTTGGGGTCGTCTCTTCAATAATGATTGCTGTTTGATCGAGAAAATTTTTCCGAATTAGACAATCGAATGATTCATTTCTATTCTCCTCTTATTGAACGAATTGAACGAAGGGGGGCGGGGATACAAAAGCGATTTGATTCAGTAACTAACTAGTTAGTTAGATAGTTATAGACTACCCTTGCGACGCATTATTCAATTAAATAATTCGATCGATTCTTTATAAAAGAATCGATCGAACTTAGAAATGTCAACTGGATCAACTAAATATATATATATATTTAGTTATTATAAATCTTATATATATATATATATAATTAGTTTTAGTCTCATGAGCGGGGGCTGGTTTAAACTACTCGGATTACTTAATAGATTAATCCGAAAACGGTTCTTAATTTGACAAATTGAAAAGAGGATCTCTTTTATCTTTTAATCTTCATCTTTTTCTAATGGTTATCTTTTTAACTAGCCTTATCTGTATTATTGTTTACCTACCGATATTACATCTCCCGCTTAGACTTAATGAAGTTAAACTAAGAGAATGGGTGATAAACAATTAGATTGATTACGTCAGGCAGGACCACGCATGTGATTAACAAACTCTGGACTAAAGGAAGGAGAAAGATAATTGGAAAATTTTTCCTCACACGCCATTATGATTCGGATTTTCTAGCCGCCAAATGAATAAAAAGTGGAGATAAAAAATCAAAAATTCATTTCTGCTAGCTGCACTTTTTCAAATTGCTTCTTCTTAAGCACGAGAAAAATCTGTGCCAAGACAACTGACACAAAAAAAGCTATGAGACCTTGAATACGCGCTGGATCCTGGAGTACAATTTCGATTTCTTCCTGACCAAATCCTCCAACATTGGGATTATTGGTTAATGGCTGATCAGCCTTAACGAATTCGCCTTCTGATACAATGAGTTCGAGACCAGGAGGGACAGTCTCAGTTGTTTCACGACTACCAGATGACTCTTCAATAGTGATTTCGTATCCACCCCTTCCTTCTTTGCGCACAATCCTATTTATCTTTCCTGTTACTGAAGCAGTATAGACCGTATTATTGCTTTTGCTCCCATCTGGATAGATTTGCCCTCTCCCCCTATTTCCTCCAACATAAATAGGATATTTGAGAAAATGAGCTTCTCTGTTAGTACCAGGGTCTGGTGATAGAATAGGAAACGTGATTTCGCTGTATAATTTGCCCGGAACCGGTCCTACAACAATTATATTTTCTTCACCGGGACGGTAACTTTGAAATGACAGTTTTCCCAACTTTTCCTTCATTTCGGCTGGAAGACGGTTAGGCGGAGCCAATTTAAATCCTTCTGGTAGAATTAAGACAGCACCGACATTCAATCCCCCTCTTTTTCCGTTTGCAAGTACTTATTTTATCTACATATCGTAGGGAATCTTAACAACTGCTTCAAATACACTATCGGGAAGAACGGATTGCGGGGCCTCAATATCTACAGGTTTTTTGGCTAAATGGCAATTGGCACATACGATACGTCCTGTAGCTTCTCGAGGGTTCTCATAATTTTGCTGCGCAAGAATCGGATATGCATTTGATACAGATGGGCATTTTAATTCACCGAAACTTATTGATATCGCAAGTGCAAGTAATTGACTCCAACACGCCTTTTTCCAGTTATTCGTAATTATTCTTTGCATAGATTAATTAGTAGTCTCAAGTCTTTCTACAAACGGATTAGTTGTTGACACCGCTTGATAACAAATAATTTCTTTTTGTTCTAAGTCTTTCCACTTTTTTCCATATTCGATCATTATTAGCATATGCCGATCGAGCGAGGGGGTTGAAATTGACCGAAAAAATGAACAGGTCTAGCCTAGTAAATTTACATTTGTAAAAGTGATTATTATCCACTCATTGTATGATAAGTTGCTACAATTGAAGGAGATGTACGATTCAAGTGACGAAAAATCCAATATTTGAATACCGTATCTAAAATAACCGGAAAGGTTGAAACTAGACGAGAAATTACATATTTATCGGGGATTAAACCAAAATGTTCGAAAAGTGTGCCTATTACTATTTCCCAACCATGGGGCGAGTGGAACCCTACACATAAATCAGTTAATGAAAGAATAGAAAACGCTTTCATTGTGTCATTCAAACTATAAAATGACTCCTGAATCCGGGAATTTAAAACTGCAAGTCTCTTTCGACCCGTTATAAAAAATAGAGCTAAAATGGCAATACCAATTAAATCGGTTACTAGCTGGAGCAGTAGCTGAATGTTGAGTTCGTCATACACTGCTGCCAATTGAGTAGTATCGTCATAAGCATTTGCATCAAAATTTTGCAACTGCTTATCTGCCAAGCATTCAGTCGCGTTATCTAACCAGAGTAAAGCTTCTGCTTCTCGAAGTTGCTTTAAAGCTCTTTCTTCTTGAAAAGTATTGATAAATACCTGAGTTTGAGTAATGTTCCACCAAGCTCTAATCCAAGACTCTAAAAACCAGTTTCTGAAACTTATTGGAATCGTGAGGGGTAGAAGCAGGAAGCAACCAACATATTGAAAGGAGACTAATGCTTGGTTTCTAGTTAAATCAAAATCATTTCGTACCAACACACTTGATTGATTTGTCAATTCCGCCTTAAACCTCGATAAAGTACGAGTTACAGAACGCGGCACTAAACTAATTGACTCATAAGCCGACGGAAAATTTGCTAATTTGTAATTAAATGATTTCTCAATGACTCTTTTGGTAGTTTGACATGAAAAAGAGTTTATGGACCAACGCGCTCTCTTTGCGTTTAACTCATTTAAAGTTGCTTCAATCCAAGCTAATTTCCTATTTCTCTTTTTTATACTGTTTAACTTGTAAAAACCGCGGAAAGAAAAATCAGTTTCCAAATTGTTTTCTGAGAAGCTAACCAATCTTCCTTGCTTATTGATCGTTTCACCATGAATGCAACATTTTTGGTAAAAGTTTAGAAATAAGTTTTGGAAAAGCAAAATATCTGGAAGGTTCGGCAAAAAAAGATTCAGGCAATCTTTTGTAAAAGAGTTGCTTGCACAATAGCATCTAAGTAAAAGCAATCGGAATAGTTTTGGTCCGAAAACAAGTCTTAGGTCTTTTTGTATTCCCAACAGAAATGTACTAAATCTGTGCTCTAAGAGACTGCAATATATTAAATATCTAGATCTCCTGGATACGGTGTTCGTGGGCATTGATGCAGTCCGTGACAAATCGAGGGATGATTCTACCTGGACAAAAAGCGGAGAGTCATTGATTAAAGGTTGTAATTGCTTACTAGCCTCATAAGCTCTATTCGAGGAACGATGTGGAGTACTAAGAAACCATCGCATCATTTTTTGTTTCCAGCAATGTAATCGCATATATTAACTGTAACTATCTACTAATCAGGAGAAGAAAGCAAGCAAGGTACAAAACAATTGATTGGGTTACTCTTTTCTGGGACCCCCTTTCTCCTGAACTATATTTTCTAAGCCTCTTTAATGACTTTACCATTGATTTCTAAGTTATCCGGTTCTGAAACTCAATAACTTTTAAAAACCTTCAATTGATACACGCGAGAAACGAGCAAGTTCAGCAGCTTTTTCTTCTATATCTCCCGAGGTTAAATTCTCCCCAATCCTAGTTAGTGGAATATTTTGGCGACCCCTCAATTTCAAGTAAAGAATTCGACGTGGGTAAAAGCCTTCCTTACTTTCCAACCTAACTGCCTCTACATCTTTTAGTACAAATTGAACCCGGATGCGACGATTATTTCCGGGAAAGCCCCACCGAAATATTGAAAAGAATCCTTTTCGCTTATCAAACAAATTGTATCCACCACCTACGTTCCAAAACGCAGTACACCAAAGATACAGCCCGAGAAATAGGCCTGCGATCCCGTAGAAACACATTACAATACCTTGTGGAATAAAAAAAATGTGTTCAGATGAAAGTCCGGGGATCAGATCTTTGCCGACGTAGCTGGAAAATCCCACCAGTAAAAAACCTGTTGCACCGCAGACAAGGATGCAGGCCCAACATAAATTGGCAATTGTACGAGAGCCTGTTATAAAATCTACTTGGATCCATTTGGAGCGACAATTCGTTACTATTTCCTCACAAATTGCATAATAAACAAATTAGCCATTTTGTCATCAATTTTACTTTTTCTATTTTCTTTTTGGTGCACTACTTCCACTTGTTTTTGATCCACTTACGCTTAAAGATAAAGTACCAAAATGGAGTTCAAACATATGAGATAGTTATCTACGAGTGACACATCTTGTTAACAAGTAATCAATCTATATCTCACTTCTCTATGAAATAAAAATGAGACATAGATTGATTAAGGAAGGCAACATTCTTGAATGTATCGGATAGTTAAACAAGAATAACCGCACAAAGAAGGGTAATTTATCGCGATTAATTTACTAGCTGAGATTAGACTTCGAATTCAATTGATATCACGAAGTTAACAATCAGGCTACTGCGTTTCAAAAAAATAAGAGAGAGAAAGATAGAATTACAGGATTTCATCCCGTTCTATATATAGAAATGAGATAGCCATTGTAACTGCTGGAAACACCAAACCAACTAGGGGTACAAAAATAGAGGGTAGATAAGATGCTGCCATGATGAAGTTACCTCAATAGTAATAAAGTAGGGAGGAAATCTAGTTATACAATCATATATCTCTGTATCGCTCCGCTCCTCCTTCTACTATCTAATGATATTCCTTTTGTTTTATAAAAGAAAGGGGTTTCCACTAACAGTAATCTAATTTGGTTTCTCTCTCTTATTCTTTTTTCTTATTTTACAGGTTTTTGGGGGAAGGAACGAGTACGCGAATACTAAAAAGATAACCAATCTCTTTTTTATCTATTACTAACATGAAAAGGGGGGACAAGATACGGCGCGATTTGAAGACGAAGAAGATCTGGTACAAATTCAATCTCTTTTATAAGGAGCTGATTTATGAAGTTCAGATATTTCGCCCAAGACACCTTTTGAGAGATTACGTGGAACAATTAAATCGAGTAGCCCATTATCAAATAGGGACTCAGCTGCTTGAAAGCCCTCAGGTATCTTTTGACGCGATGTTTGTTCAATTACCCTTTTACCAGCGAATGCTGTATATGCTTTGGACTCGGCAATAATTATATCCCCTAACATGCCAAAGCTGGCAGTGACGCCCCCGGTGGTTGGATAGGTAAGAATCGATATATGAAGCAATTTTTTTTGAACTTGATGAATTTGCAGGACGGAAGAGATTTTAGCCATTTGCATCAAGCTCAACGTTCCTTCTTGCATACGCGCTCCCCCAGAAGCACAAATTAAAACCAATGGCAAAGACTTGTCTACGGCATGTTCAATCAGGCGAGTAATCTTTTCACCCACAACGGAGCCCATACTTCCTCCCATAAAGTGAAAGTCCATAACACCAAGTGCAATAAGTGTTCCATTTAGATCTCCTATGCCTGTTTGAACAGCGTCAGTTAAACCTGTCTTTTCTTGAGAAATAGCTAAACGATTCTCATAAGAATCTTCGTCGAAAAAATCTAAAACATCTCTTGTAGTCATGTCTTCATCCATGGGAATCCATGTGTTACGATCAACTAGAAGTTCGACCCTTTCCATACTATTCATTGGGAGATGATAACCGCATTCTTCACAGACACTTCTATTCTGTTTTAAAAATTTAACATAAAGCATGTTTCCGCAGTTATCGCATCGAGCCCATAATCCTCTATTCGTGTTAATACTTATACGCTTCTCTTTCTCCTTCTCATCTGAGATAGAGCCTCTGGTAGCTTCTTCGGGGAAAGCTCCGATCAATCCACCAAATTTTCGCTTATCTTCAAACCAATCCGTTACAGACGTAAAAATCTCCTCATCTGTTGTTTCCTTTTAACCCACAGAATAACTAAAATTCAGAATTAAATTGAAGTTTGCTGATCTGATATAGAATTGATAATTGACTAATTAATTGTCAAATCAATCGTATTGTAAGTCTTCGATTTGTATTATCCAACGAGAGAAATGAGATAACATGTTGTGAAACTAAACAAGAGAGAACTACGTCTAAGAAACATTGAGCATTAGATTTAATTTTGGATTACTCGTTCTTTTTCCGTAATGTTTCCTTTTTCAAATCAGTTGGTGGGGATTCGAACCCCCTAATTTACATCTTGAGACTATGTATTTCCTAGCTTCCATCATTACCAACTTTAATATATATAAGGAGTATGGGGGAGGTGAACTCTTTACCAATACTCCTTATATGTCTTACAACTATTGCAAAGCAGATACGGATAGCAAATAACTATGAGATTTCCAATCTATTTACAATGTATCAATTGTATCGAATTCAAATTTGATTTGTTTCCATATCTCGCATGCGGCAGCTAATTCTGGACTCCACTTACTAGCTTCACGAATAATCTCATTACCTTCACGGGCAAGGTCGCGACCTTCATTACGAGCCTGTACACAAGCTTCCAATGCGACTCGGTTGGCTACTGCACCTGGCGCATTTCCCCAAGGGTGTCCTAAAGTTCCTCCGCCAAACTGTAATACGGAATCGTCTCCAAAGATTTCAGTTAGAGCAGGCATGTGCCAGACGTGGATACCCCCTGAAGCTACGGGTAATACACCCGGCATAGATACCCAATCTTGGGTGAAATAAATACCGCGGCTACGATCTTTTTCAATGTAATCGTCGCGAAGTAAATCGACGAAACCAAGGGTAACTTCTCGTTCCCCTTCTAGTTTGCCTACTACAGTTCCAGCATGGATATGATCTCCGCCAGACATGCGTAACGCTTTGGCTAATACACGAAAATGCATACCGTGATTTCGTTGTCTATCGATCACAGCATGCATTGCGCGGTGAATATGAAGAAGCAGTCCGTTATCTCTGCAATAAAAAGCTAAGCTAGTATTTGCGGTAAACCCTCCGGTTAGGTAGTCATGCATAACAATTGGTACACCCAATTCTCTAGCAAAAACAGCTCTTTTCAACATCTCTTCACATGTACCCGCAGTAGCATTTAAGTAATGCCCCTTGATTTCCCCTGTTTCAGCCTGGGATTTGAAAAGAGCTTCTGCCACAAATAGAAAACGATCTCTCCAACGCATGAATGGCTGGGAATTCACATTTTCATCATCTTTTGTGAAATCAAGTCCACCACGAAGGCATTCGTAGACAGCTCTACCATAATTTTTTGCAGACAGACCCAACTTTGGCTTAATTGTACATCCCAATAAAGGACGTCCGTATTTGTTCAATTTATCCCTTTCAACCTGAATACCATGAGGTGGTCCTATGAAAGTTTTAGAATAAGCGGGAGGAATTCGAAGGTCTTCCAAGCGTAGAGCGCGTAAAGCCTTAAAGCCAAAGACATTACCTACTATGGAGGTAAACAAATTAGTAACAGAACCTTCTTCGAATAGATCCAAAGGATAAGCTACATACGCAATATACTGGTTTTCTTCTCCAGCGACGGGTTCGATGTCGTAGCATCGGCCCTTGTAACGGTCAAGACTAGTCAACCCATCTGTCCATACAGTGGTCCACGTACCTGTGGAGGATTCTGCAGCTACCGCAGCTCCAGCTTCCTCAGCCGGTACTCCAGGTTGTGGGGTCATTCGAAATGCTGCTAAGATATCGGTATCTTTGGTTTTGTATTCGGGGGTGTAATAAGTCAATCGATAATCTTTGACACCAGCTTTGAATCCAACACCCGCTTTAGTCTCCGTTTGTGGTGACATTGGTTTGTTCCTCCCTATGACTACATCAATAAATCTTGCAACTATAAGATCTGCTCGGCATAGGTAGAGTATTTCGACGTGAAACACAAAATGGATATAGTTCAACCCACGCATGATACTTATACCTGTCAAAACTCCATTTCGAGCATGGAACATTATTATTCTATATCGCATCTCATGCAGAGTGCAACTAATCAATCTGTTTTCTTGTCAAAATTATTAGAGAGCGTTGTTTCGTCTCATTCCGATACATTGACTAGGGAATCTCTTGGCGATTAGACTATTTGGTGAAATAGAAACCACATAATTGCCAATCCCTCCGTTTATTGATCAATCTTATTTGAAAAAAGAAAAAGATAAAGTAAGCAAAATTTGCAACTCAATAATGACTATCCAACGGATAGTCGCAGATTCCAGTTTCTCTATCGTATACTAAACAATAGAAGGGGTCTGCTTGATTCACAGTGCAGTCTCTTACCCCCCCCCCTACGTCATTTATCTATAGCTACATCTGCAAAAAGGCCGAAATAAAGGGAAATGCGTGGAAAAAAGAACATTGACTTCTCCTCTGCCATGACCCACTCGACGTTAAGATACAAAATATTTCTACCGATTCACTAATCAAATAGAGATAATACACCGAGATAGTATAGTTATGAAAACCAGTTCCCTCTCTTTCGAAATTTCTGAATTGGTGGAAAAAAATGTGGGTTACATCACTCAGATCATTGGACCAGTGTTGGATGTGGCTTCCTCACCGGGGAAGATGCCTAATATTTATAACTCACTAGTAGTCAAGGGGCAAAATCCAGCCGGGCAGCAAATTGATGTTACTTGTGAAGTCCAACAATTATTAGGTAATAATGAAGTACGAGCTGTAGCTATGAGTGCTACAGACGGTTTGATGAGAGGGATGGGTGCTGTTGATACGGGAGCCCCCCTCAGTGTTCCCGTTGGTGAAACTACTCTTGGCCGAATATCCAACGTCCCTGGTGAACCCGTAGATAATTTGGGTCCCGTTCGAAGTAGTACAACATCTCCCATTCACAGGCCTGCCCCTGCATTTACCCAGTTAGATACCAAATTATCGATTTTTGAAACGGGTATAAAAGTTGTGGATCTTCTGGCTCCGTATCGTAGAGGCGGCAAGATTGGGTTATTTGGTGGGGCTGGAGTTGGAAAGACGGTACTTATTACGGAATTAATCAATAATATTGCGAAAGCTCATGGAGGTGTATCCGTATCTGGCGGGGTAGGAGAACGCACACGTGAAGGTAATGACCTTTACATGGAAATGAAGGAATCAAAAGTTATTAATGAACAAAATATTTGTGAATCAAAAGTAGCTTTGGTTTATGGTCAGATGAATGAACCACCGGGAGCTCGTATGAGAGTCGGCTCAACCGCTTTAACAATGGCAGAATACTTTCGAGATGTTAACAAACAGGATGTACTCCTATTTATTGACAATATTTTTCGATTTGTTCAGGCGGGATCGGAAGTCTCGGCGTTACTGGGCCGGATGCCTTCCGCCGTGGGTTATCAACCGACTTTAGGTACAGAAATGGGATCATTGCAGGAGAGAATTACTTCCACCAAAGAAGGATCAATAACTTCCATTCAAGCTGTTTACGTACCTGCGGATGATTTGACTGACCCGGCTCCCGCCACGACATCTGCACACTTAGACGCCACTACTGTACTTTCAAGGGGATTAGCAGCAAAAGGTATCTATCCAGCGGTAGACCCGCTGGATTCGACCTCAACTATGTTACAGCCTTGGATTGTAGGCGAGGAACACTATGAGACGGCACAAGGGGTTAAGCAGACTCTGCAACGTTACAAAGAGCTTCAAGATATTATAGCTATTCCCGGACTAGACGAGTTATCTGAAGAGGATCGATTAACAGTAGCTAGGGCTCGAAAAATAGAACGTTTCTTATCACAACCCTTTTTTGTCGCGGAAGTTTTCACCGGATCTCCGGGTAAATATGTCAGTTTATTGGAAACCATTAAGGGATTTCAAATGATTCTTTCTGGGGAGTTAGATACTCTTCCCGAACAAGCTTTTTATTTGGTTGGCAATATCGACGAAGCTACCGCAAAAGCTGCGGCTTTACAAGTGGAGGGTCAATAAAATAGATGACACTGAATCTCCGCGTGATGGCCCCTAATCGAATAGTTTGGAATTCCGAGGTTTGGGAAATTGTTTCATCCACTAATAGTGGTCAAATTGGTGTATTACCTAATCATGCACCACTTCTTACAGCGTTGGATATGGGAGTTTCAAAAATACGTAATGATGGTCAGTGGTCTGCAATGGCATTGATGGGCGGCTTTGCTATGATAGATAATAATCAGGTAACAATATTAGTTAATGAAGCAGAGATAGCTGCCGAAATTGATCCTGAGGAAGCTCAAAAAACTTTTCAGACAGCTCAGGCTGACTCAGCTAAAGCAGAGGGTAAGAAAAGGGTAATAGAGGCTAACTTGGCATTTAAAAGAGCGAAAGCCAGACTAGAAGCTTCGATTGTAGCTTAGTGAGCTTTTTCTCAGCCCGAAAGCACTAACTATTTATCGATAGTCTGTAAATAATAGTAGTAAGATATGGACAAAAAGCTTTGTTTCGATATATTTCATATTCAATAAAACTTACTAGATACCACGAATTTAACCATCATGGTATCTAGTAAGCGTGGTATCTAATAAGCGTTACCTACTATTGGATTCGAACCAATGACTCTCGCCGTATGAAAGCGATACTCTAACCGCTGAGTCAAGTAGGCTGTTAGTAATTTAATTGAGGAACCTATGCGCCTTTTCCTTTTTAGCAAAGCTCAGGTGTGTGATTTACATGGAAAATGTAGATGCTTTTATTATATACTAATAAATAGCTAAACACAATTGCATGTTTCATTCACTATTTAATAGAAATTATATTCTAGATACATAAATATGTATATCAATCATTTTTAAACAAATTTGTTAACATTAACATTGATTGATACAGATCGAATTCTTTCATGTAGGATTAAATGCATCAAAGGCTATACTATAGCTCAACGTCAATGGTAGGACACCTCATCTATACATGCGCGATGTCTGTTTTTCTTTTTTCGGAAAGATTTGTTGAGACCCAACAACTCATGCAAAACTATACATTATAATTTTTTGTCTAACTTACACTAGAAGATACAGAAGAACGGTAGAATGATGGAGAAGTTGACTGGAAGAAGTTACCCCTCAAAGTTGATATGGTTCATAAGTTATTTACCCGATGCTACTTTTGGTGGGAACAACGCGAGCACCCCAAGACAAATCTTTTATTTGTCTCACGACCTTTCAGCTGTAGAAAGTTTTGTAGATTTCTTCCAGGCAATATAGAATATTTTATATCGTACGGGAAAAAGGGAGGGGGGGGCTGTAGCCTCAGAGGCAAACCTGTGTCAATATTATATTAGTTACCTTCTCTAAATACTTCGAGATTGCCTGATGTTCATTTTTTCATTAGTTTGTTAAAAGTGCTTCTCGTGAAAAATAGTTTAGGTATATGGAACCCCCCCATTCTTTTTTTTTTTCTTTTAGAAAGGGGTTGGTGTGTCAGAACTTGTTTGTCTTTACCCAATTATGGGGAGCAGCTGGTAAAAGAACCTTATGCCGTAAAAATGGCATGTTGAGTTCGCTAAGCAGTTCCGAAAGGTTTTTTTTTATAGTCTCGATCTGCATGACCGAAAATATTTACGGTTCAAGTCTTAATTAAAAAGACGAAGAGTAGAAGATTGCTGGCACACCATATGCCTATTCAATCCATATTAATCTAACTTATTTATTTTAATGATTATTTTACGACATCTAACCTCAATGTTTGAAGCTTTCTATTAAAAAAAATAGTAAGTTCTTTGATTCAGTTAATCAATAACTGTATTAAAAAAATAGAAGCACAAGCAGTTTGTTAAAATTTGTGAATTAGTCAATCTTTTTTCTTTCTACTAGGGAAGCGACATTGTCATTCTGAAAAATGAGAGGCTAACCCCTTATTATTTGTTTTTATCAGTGGGGTAAGTACTAATATAGTCAAACTAATTTTTCAACTTCCCAAAAAAAATTATATGTGCTAAACCCTCTTCAGTATAACAAGACATTAGTTATTTCTCATTTGCTTACCCTAGGTTAATCCCATTTTGTCCATTTACAAATTTATCAACTAACAAAGAATTAAGGCGGGGGGAATATGCAAATGTTTTCGCTCCATCAATATGACTCCTTTTGGATTTTTCTATCAATATCTATATCTATCCCCTATTTAGCTTCTTCGATTTCTGGATTTGTTGCCCCCACTCGAAAAGGACCGGAAAAGTTAACAAATTACGAGTCGGGCATTGAACCGAAGGGAACTACTTGGATACAATTTCAGATATGTTATTACATGTTTGCTTTGGTTTTCACGGTATCCGACGTCGAAACCGTTTTTCTTTATCCTTGGGCTGTATCTTTTAGGGAATTGGGGCTATTTGCTTTTATCGAAGTAATCATTTTTATCTTTATACTAGTAGTTGGTTTGGTTCACGCATGGCGAAAAGGAGCATCGGAATGGTATCAACCTCCGAACATTGGGTTGAAGGTGGGATAGGTGAGATTGAACCCGGTAGTGTAAATATTCCCCTGAATTCAGTTGAGCCATTGCTTCCTGAACGGGGTGTATCGAAAAATTCAATCTTTTTAGTTAATACCAGTGATTTTTCCAACTGGTCCAGACTTTCTAGCTTGTGGCCACTTCTATATGGCACCAGCTGCTGCTTTATCGAATTTGCCTCTTTAATTGGTTCACGATTTGATTTCGATCGGTACGGTCTAGTACCTAGATCCAGTCCTAGGCAGGCAGACCTAGTTGTTACAGCTGGTACTGTAACCATGAAAATGGCTCCATCTTTAGTGAGACTCTACGAGCAAATGCCTGATCCGAAGTATGTAATTGCTATGGGAGCTTGCACCATTACGGGGGGTATGTTTGCCACAGATTCCTATAGTACCGTTCGCGGGGTAGACAAATTGATTCCCGTCGATATTTATTTGCCAGGTTGCCCGCCCAAACCTGAAGCTATTATTGATGCTATAACAAAACTCCGTAAGAAAATTGCTAGAGCAAACTTTCCAGATCAAATATCCTGTCCTACTCGAAGGAAATATTTCAGTCTAAATCATCGATTTCGTTTCATACCTAGTATCCATATAGGTGAATACAATCAAAAATTAACTAACTGTGACACAAGATTTTTGCTACATGATTTTTCAAAAAATTTTCAAAAACTTAAACAGAAGTCTGAAACATAAATAGTAAAGATATGGTAATCACTATATTTTATCCTCCAAATGAATAAGATAGGAGGGGAGTGTCAACCAATATGAATAATATCAATGAAGATCGGTTGAATATTGAGATGCGGGGTCGATTATCCGCCTGGTTGACTAGACATAAATTTTTCCATCGACCTTTAGGTTATGATTATAGGGGTGTTGAGACTTTGCAAGTCAAATCGGAGGATTGGTTGTCTGTAGCTGTCGCCTTATATGCTTATGGTTTCAACTACCTACGTTCTCAATGTGCCTATGATTCAGCACCGGGAGGATCTCTAGTGAGTGTATACCATCTAACGCAGGTGCGGGATCATTTGGATGAACTCGAAGAGGTTTGTGTAAAAATCTTTGTCCCAAGAAAAGATCCTAGAATACCTTCGGTTTACTGGATTTGGAAGGGCTCCGATTTCCAAGAACGTGAATCCTATGATATGTTGGGAATAATTCATCAAGGCCATCCGCATCTTAAGCGGATACTAATGCCTGACAGTTGGATAGGATGGCCTCTACGTAAAGATTATGTTGTACCCAATTTTTATGAGTTACAGGATGCCTATTAAAATTGTATAAAGAGTAAAAAGAGAGAATTTGGTCTACCGTGAAGATTTAGTTTTTGATCCATCTTTAACCATTTAGTCTTTATTGAAATTTTTTATGATTATGAAGCAGAACTTTCAAATGTAAATGATTAACCTAAATCTCGAGATATTATTTGATTAGCTACTTCAGAATTGAAGAGTTTTCCATAGCATTAGGACTGGTTCAGCCTCTCAAACTAGTTAGATGCCAAGAACCAGATTTGAACTGGTGACACGGGGATTTTCAGTCCCCTGCTCTACCGACTGAGCTATCTCGGCCAATTCATTTACAGAAATAGTAAAGAGAAATCAACTAAGTATTCTCTTCACTTTAGTTTCTTTCTAGATAAAATGATTATCTCGCTTCTAACTATGTGGTTAATAATTAAATAGCACACTTGCAGGAAATTAATTAGGGGGAGGGCTGAGCCATTCACGCATATTAGGTGCTTGAATGGCTCACTTGTAAAGTGTTTTTGAGAAGTCAGAAACATCACCGGGTTAACTAAATTTCCTTGCTGGGGATAGAGGGATTCGAACCCTCACGGTCCCGTAAAACCAACGGATTTTCGTCCTACTACAGCTTGCGCTGCTCCTCCTAACTTTTCTAAAGTGCGTAGAATCGGACTCTATCTTCACTCACGAAAGTATTATTTCTTCTTTTTTGTCGCTTGTTAAATAATTTTTGTCGAAATGAAGTGGGATCCTACAAAAGCTAAGATAAAAATATTAGCTTAACAAAAGTAGAATGGATCTACCTAGCGCTTTGTTTTTGATTGATAACAGAAGTTATCCTAATTTGGGGAATGAAAATTTCCGTCAAACCAATAAATCTGCGTTCAAGTTCAAATGGAGTACAAAATAAAAACTTCTTATCTTGACTAGGTCCCAGCATTATATTTGAAAAATTTTATTTCATTCGGTTAGCCAGACAAAACAATTGTATAGTTAGTTCTTCTGATAACTACTAATTAACAGATTGTTCGTTGGAATGACCCCCGTTGAGTCTCTGTACCTATCTAACCTAGTTGCCCAAATTGTTTGGGCAATACAAGATTTGGCTCAGGATTGCCCAATAAATGGTCCCAGGTTCCCCTGAATCTGGGGGCTACCACTTGATATGTCTCCACATCCAGGCTCAATCTGGTTGAGTCCGCTGCGTCTACCATTCCGCCATATCCCCACTATTTTGGCCCCAACAAACTCATGAAAGATATAGACAACCACATAATTGTAGGTATGTAAAAACTGAACCTTTTGCCGCCCTTATACCTACTAATCCACTTAGTCTAGGTTTCTGCTATTTCGTTTGCATGTTATTTTGCATGTGTTTAGTAAACTTTTGAAGTGAAAGAAGAAAAAAAAATCAAATATGTCTCTTTTGATTACATTTTAAATGAATAAAGAGGTGTAATTCAACTCGTAAACGACGGATGAATTGCTTTGCCAAAACTGAACTTCTATTATAGAAGTATATCTAAATGCACCGGTTGAAGCAATATATTCGTGTATAAGTTTGATATCTTCACCAAAATATTTATGTAAATGGATATGCTAAAACGTATTTATTCGACATTATAAATCGTCGGTAGTCTCTGCTTAGGCGCCCACCCCGATCTCCTCTTCAAATTTTATATCAAATTGAATGTTTACTAGTTATTACTCATATGTTATTATTGTCACAGATAGTTAACCTGATTGATTCTCATTCTATTTGCTAACACAACAATAAGGGGTAATATTCCTGTGTTGATTCCATCAGTTAATTATAAAATATTTACAGAAAAGGAGTTTTCATGTCTCGCTACCGAGGACCTCGTTTGAAACTGATACGTCGTCTAAAAAATTTGCCAGGATTTGGAGGGAAAAGTAAAATACCCAATTTGGGAGAATTTCGAGTCACTACCGATCAATCAGCTTCGAAAAAGATTTCTCAATTTTGTGTGCGTTTGGAGGCTAAACAAAGATTACGTTTTAATTATGGATTAACAGAACGCTAACTACTAAACTATGTGCGTGTCGCTAGAAAAGCTAAAGGTTCAACAGGCCAAGTACTACTACAATTACTTGAGATGCGTCTGGATAACATTATTTTCCATTTAGGTCTTGCTTCTACGGTTCCTGCCGCTAGGCAGTTAGTTACTCATAGACATATCTTAGTAAACAGTTGTGTTGTAGATATACCAAGTTATCGCTGTAAACCAAAAGATAGCATTACTGTTCGAAATCGACCAACTTCGTATAATGCATTAAAAAATAAGTTTACTGGGGGGGACAAAACACCGGATTACTTAACTATTTCTTTATCGGAAGACGACAAACCAACAGGATTGGTAAATTGTATTGCCAATCGAGAATCTGTTAATTTGAATATAAATGAATTGTTAGTTGTTGAGTATTACTCTCGCAAAGCCTAATGATTATTCATTAAATTAGTATTTTCCTAAAAGAGATATGGAGGTTTTTACAATTAGAATTTATGCGAAAGACTTAGGATAGTCGAATTCAATAAGCAAATTACTGAGAAAGATGCAAAAGTTTCTCGATGTAGCTGTTTGAAGCATAATCTAACTCATAAGCTTTTAACTTAGCTAGAAATGTTCTATTTGGGGCAAATTAACAAATTGATTTGGCACATGATTCGGTGTAAATATCTGAATCACCCGTCTATGTCACTTCAACCAAATTCTTAGATTAACCGAAGAATTACCAAATTGTTTGTATTAAGATGGTCCTTTGGTTTCTTCAAAGTTGTCTGACTTGATTTGAAAATCTGACTCTACTTCAGCCTGTCTCTTTGTTTTGAATCGACAATTTACCTAGATTTTGATAAAAAAAAAATAAATATAACCTTGGGTAGGTAAAAATAAAGATAGGAAAGGGAGGGATTTGAACCCTCGGTAGATAAGAATCTACTTAGCATTTCCGGTGCTACGCCTTAAACCGCTCGGCCACCCTTCCTGTATTGAGCTTTACCAAATAAACTAATTTGACATATTTTAGGTATTTCGGTAGCAAAATAACAAGTGATTCCTGAATAATAGTTAAAACTAATCTTTTGCTGAAATACAAATCAAAGAAGAAAAAGATAGGTACCAAGGCCTGTCCCACCCATTATTGCCTCTCTTTTTTTATAGTATTGTCCAAACATCTCTTTTTCTTTTTGCAATTTCAATTGTTATACTACTAACAAGTAACAGGGGGGGGGTGCAAAAAAAAACAAGGAGTCGATTTGATTATGCCTAGATCTCAGAGAAATGACAACTTTATTGACAAAACTTTTACAGTTCTAGCGGATATTCTACTGCAAATCTTACCTACCACTAAGAGAGAAAGAGAAGCTTCTACGTATTATAGGGATGGCGCGATTCGATGAGGAAGGTAATCTATCACTATTTACTAATAATTGAAATAGTTATAGCTTTTTCAAAAAGCCCACATTTTTTTTAAGGTCTGTTTCGATGTTTGAACGAACCTTATAATTGCGTATCCACAATTGATACAGCCTCGGAAGCTACGGTTCCCATTTTTACGGATTTTGATATCAAGTAAGCAAGAGGTTAAATCCATAATTTGATGTGTAACACATTATGAGTAAACACCAGCGAAGGGGGACTAGCACTACGTGGAGAAATTGGCAACACAAAATCTACGATAATAACAAATTTTGTCTTTGACGTATGTTGCCGATTTTCGAGAACTTCGAAATTGTGGTAAGGACAATATAGTGATTGGGGTAACAAGCACCCATCCCGTTTGTAATTTGGATACCCTTAAAATCATCGGAGATTGCTGAGGTGAATAATCCCTCGAAAAACAAAATGTTGGGAACGAAGAATTTGCCAAGGGATTTATTGCTGTCGGTGGCATCGTAATAGAAGAAGTGGCGTAACTTTCTTAAAGATAAAAATCCTTTTGGAGAAGGATGGTTAGATATCAGTTTCATGAGACGCTAACCCCTACTCAAATATTAAAAGTGAAATGATGACATAGTTTAAATTGTTACTTATTTGACGCAAATCAAGTGGGAGGAGCCGTATGAGTTGAGAATCTCAAGTACGGTTTTGAAACGGGGCTTATTTGTATAAGCAACCGTAACGGATGTCAGCCCAATCTGAAGGAGAATATGCAGAAGCTTTATGAAGCTATTATGAAGCCATGCGTTTAGAGGTTGACTCTTACGACCGAAGTTACATACTTTACAACATAGGCCTCACTCATACAAGTAATGGAAAACATGCAAGAGCTTTGGAATATTACTTTCAAGCAGCGGAGCGAAATTCTTTTCTGCCGCAAGCTTTTAATAATATGGCTGTGATCTGTCACCACGTGCGACTACTTACGCTTCAAGATTCTCCGGTTTATAAATACTCAACCAATGCGGGCTTCCCCCAAGCATACTTCCAAACAGGAGCTGTCTCGAGTTGCGGGATTTGGCATCTTTCAAAACAATCTGGATTTTAAAAAGGTAAATAGCCTAACTTCTCATGGATAACTATCTGAATCGAAGAATAAAGCATCGCAAAGATTCACCATTGAAATTTTGGATTGATGCAACGAGATTGGTCCATTAAAGAAGTTATACAATTTGTTTCTGTAGTAGAGACAATTGGGAAAAAAGAAGTGACGGACCACGGTGTAGCATCAAATCCTAAAAGAAAAATTCCTCTAATTAAAAAGAGATAGAGAAAGGAGATCTACATTGAGATAGGTAGTTAGTACCGAAGGATCTTTTTAATTCTTTCCTTCTGTTTTTTAACTAGGAGTACGGAAAAGATTTTACTCAAGACGAATAAAATAAAAAACCGGACTATTCTTGAAGTTCCTACAAAGTTCAAAAATCATTCTCGAACTTGGTTAGGAGACGAGAAGCTAATAACAGAGTTGCTTGAGCCGTATGAGGTGGGAAACCTCCAAGTTCGGTTCTAAAGGAGGGGGTTTTACAAAAAAAAAATCACCCATTCTGAGCGAGGGGAACAGGCCATTAACCAAGGAAATTTGGAGGTTTCGGAGGCTTGGTTCGATCAAGCTGCTGAATATTGGAAACAGGCTATAGCACTTTCCCCCGGCAATTATATTGAAGCACAGAATTGGTTAAAAATTACAGGACGCTTTTCTTCGTTTAATTAATGAAAAAGGGGGGAGGGGGGAGAGGGGGCATGAGACAGAAAGGTTAATAAATAGAGTTAATAGATAGAAATTATTATTTGCTCGACACAAACCTTGCGACCTTTCCCCTTACTAAACGTACGATCATCCTTATCAAGTCCATTGGGCACTACCGGGCCGTGTAATAATGCCATAAAAAGCCTGCCGTGCGTAATTTATTTATAGCAGCTGCTCGAGTTTCAAACTCATTTTAAACTCAGTAGAAAAGGGAATCGATTACTACATGTTGGTAAAAACTCTAGTTCTTACAAGTTTGGTATCTACCGTTGGTAGGTTGTTGCTATCCCTTGCCCGAAGAGAGGAGAGTCCCGATGACTATTCGTTCGCCAGAACCAGAAGTCAAGATTATGGTGGAAAAAGATCCCGTAAAAACATCTTTTGAGAGATGGGCTCAACCCGGACATTTCTCGAAGAGTTTGGCTAAGGGCCCCAATACCACCACATGGATTTGGAACTTACATGCCGATGCCCACGATTTTGACAGTCATACAAATGATTTGGAGGATATATCCCGTAAAATATTTGGTGCCCATTTTGGTCAATTAGCTATTATTCTCATTTGGTTGAGTGGCATGTACTTTCACGGGGCCCGCTTCTCTAATTATGAAGCGTGGCTTAATGATCCTACTCATGTAAAACCTAGTGCCCAGGTTGTTTGGCCAATCGTGGGTCAAGAGATACTCAATGGAGATGTAGGTGGAGGTTTTCAGGGTGTACAGATAACGTCTGGATTTTTCCAACTTTGGCGGGCTTCTGGAATAACTAGTGAATTGCAGCTCTATTGCACAGCTGTAGGTGCTTCAATCCTCGCCGGATTAATGTTTTTCGCCGGTTGGTTTCACTACCACAAAGCTGCCCCCAAATTAGCTTGGTTCCAGAATGTTGAATCAATGCTAAATCACCATTTGGCGGGTCTATTGGGGTTGGGATCTCTAGCTTGGGCGGGCCATCAAATACATGTTTCACTACCAATTAATCAACTCTTAGATGCGGGGGTTGACCCCAAAGAAATACCCCTTCCTCACGAACTGATTCTTAATCGTGATCTTATGGCTCAAGCGTATCCAAGTTTTGCGAAAGGACTCATTCCGTTTTTTACCCTCAATTGGTCAGAATACTCAGATTTTTTGACTTTCCGCGGAGGTTTGAACCCAGTAACGGGAGGTTTGTGGCTGACTGATACCGCGCATCACCATTTAGCCATTGCCGTACTCTTTTTGGTAGCTGGTCATATGTATAGAACCAATTGGGGTATTGGACATAGTACGAAAGAGATTTTGGAAGCTCATAAAGGTCCCTTCACGGGTGAAGGCCACAAAGGTCTCTACGAAATTCTAACAAGTTCGTGGCATGCTCAATTAGCAATCAATCTTGCTATGCTAGGTTCTTTAACCATTATTGTGTCCCATCATATGTATGCGATGCCCCCGTATCCTTACTTGGCTACCGATTATGCCACACAACTTTCCCTATTTACACATCATATGTGGATAGGAGGATTTCTAGTCGTTGGCGCAGCTGCACACGCGGCTATCTTTATGGTAAGAGATTATGATCCGACAACCCAATATAACAATATCTTAGATCGCGTTATTCGGCACCGCGATGCAATAATTTCACATCTCAACTGGGTATGCATTTTCCTAGGTTTTCACAGCTTCGGTCTATACATCCATAATGATACCATGAGTGCCTTGGGGCGCCCTCAAGATATGTTTTCAGATGCCGCTATTCAATTACAACCAGTATTTGCTCAGTGGGTGCAAAATACTCACGCCTTGGCTCCCGGATCAACCGCGCCTAATGCCGCAGCGAGTACTAGTTTAAGCTGGGGTTACAACGACTTAATTGCTGTAGCCGGCAAAGTTGCCATGGCCCCAATTCCATTAGGTACTGCCGATTTTTTGGTACACCATATCCATGCATTTACTATCCACGTTACTGTTTTAATATTACTAAAAGGTGTTTTATTTGCACGCAGTTCCCGACTAATACCCGATAAAGCAAATCTTGGTTTTCGTTTTCCCTGCGATGGTCCTGGCAGAGGAGGCACCTGTCAAGTATCGGCTTGGGATCACGTTTTCCTGGGATTATTCTGGATGTACAATTCAATCTCAGTAGTTATATTTCACTTTAGTTGGAAGATGCAATCCGATGTTTGGGGTAGTATAAGTGAACAGGGGGTGGTAAACCACATTACTGGGGGAAACTTTGCGCAAAGTTCAACAACGATTAATGGATGGTTGCGAGATTTTTTGTGGGCACAAGCTTCGCAAGTTATTCAATCCTACGGTTCTTCGTTATCCGCATATGGTCTTATATTTTTGGGGGCTCATTTCGTTTGGGCTTTCAGTTTGATGTTTTTATTTAGTGGTCGTGGATACTGGCAAGAACTTATTGAATCCATTGTTTGGGCTCATAATAAATTAAAGGTTGCCCCCGTCACTCAACCTAGGGCCCTGAGTATTATCCAGGGACGTGCCGTGGGAGTAACTCACTACCTTCTGGGTGGAATCGCCACGACGTGGGCGTTCTTCCTGGCGAGAATTATTGCAGTGGGATAATGGCTAGGAGGATTTGAGAAACATTACGGCATCAAGATTTCCACAGTTCAGCCGAGGTCTATCCCAAGACCCGACTACTCGTCGTATCTGGTTCGGTATAGCCACTGCCCACGACTTCGAGAGTCATGACGATACTACCGAGGAACGTCTATACCAAAAAATATTTGCATCCCATTTTGGTCAATTAGCTATCATCTTTCTCTGGACCTCTGGGAACTTGTTCCATGTGGCTTGGCAGGGTAATTTTGAAGCGTGGGTACGGGATCCACTACATGTGAGACCCATTGCTCATGCCATTTGGGATCCTCATTTTGGTCAACCAGCTGTCGAATCCTACACTCGAGGGGGCGCCGCGGTTCCAGTCAATATTGCATACTCGGGTGTTTACCAATGGTGGTACACTATTGGTCTACGCAATAATCAAGATCTCTACACTGGAGCTATTTTTCTACTAGCTATTTCTGCTTCATTCTTACTAGCTAGCTGGTTACATTTGCAACCTAAATGGAAACCAAGCATTTCTTGGTTCAAAAATGCTGAATCCCGGCTCAATCACCATCTTTCAGGGCTTTTCGGTGTTAGTTCTCTGGCTTGGACAGGACATTTAGTTCACGTAGCTATCCCCGAAGCAAGGGGTGGGCATGTCAGATGGGATAATTTATTGACTGCCGCTCCGCACCCTCAAGGATTGGGACCGTTTTTTTCGGGTCAATGGAGTGTTTATGCGCAAAACCCCGATTCTGGTAATCATTTATTTGATAGCACTCAAGGGGCGGGAACAGCCATTTCAACCTTTTTGGGCGGATTTCATCCACAAACTCAGAGTTTGTGGCTAACGGATATTGCTCATCACCATTTAGCTATTGCCGTTGTGTTTATAATTGCCGGCCACACGTACAGGACTAACTCTGGTATTGGGCATAGTATGAAAGAGATTCTCGAAGCCCATATTCCACCAGGAGGTAAGTTGGGCCGTGGACACAAAGGGCTTTATGATGCAGTCAACAATTCTCTCCATTTTCAATTGGGGCTTGCTTTAGCTGCTTTGGGGGTTGTCACTTCTTTAGTCGCGCAACATATGTATTCTCTACCTGCTTATGCTTTTATAGCGCAGGATTATACGACTCAAGCCGCGTTATACACTCATCATCAATATATTGCCGGCTTTATCATGACAGGAGCCTTCGCACACGGAGCTATATTCTTTATTCGAGATTATGATCCAGAACAAAATAAAGATAATGTTTTAGCAAGAATGTTAGAACATAAAGAAGCCATAATAGCTCACTTAAGTTGGGCAAGTTTATTCTTGGGTTTCCACACATTGGGGCTCTATGTCCACAACGATGTAATGCTAGCCTTCGGAACTCCGGAGAAACAGATTCTTATTGAACCTATATTTGCTCAATGGATTCAATCTGCTCATGGTAAAACTTTATATGGTTTCGATGTGCTTCTATCCTCGGCAGGTAGTCCAGCAAGTAATGCTGGTCGAGGATTATGGTTACCAGGTTGGTTAGATGCTATTAACAGTAGTAGCAACTCACTATTTCTAACGATTGGACCCGGGGATTTCCTGGTTCACCATGCGATCGCTTTGGGATTACATACGACTACACTGATTTTAGTCAAAGGCGCTTTGGATGCTCGCGGTTCCAAGTTGATGCCAGATAAAAAGGAATTTGGTTACAGTTTTCCTTGCGATGGTCCCGGTCGAGGCGGTACTTGCGATATTTCAGCTTGGGATGCGTTTTATTTAGCTGTTTTCTGGATGCTAAATACCATTGGATGGGTTACCTTCTATTGGCACTGGAAACACATCACCTTATGGCAAGGAAATGCCGCACAATTCAACGAATCTTCTACGTATTTAATGGGATGGTTGAGAGATTACCTATGGCTGAACTCTTCACAACTTATTAATGGTTATAACCCCTTTGGTATGAACAGCTTGTCTGTATGGGCGTGGATGTTCTTGTTTGGACATCTCGTGTGGGCTACTGGATTTATGTTTCCAATCTCTTGGCGAGGTTATTGGCAAGAACTTATTGAAACTCTAGCATGGGCTCACGAACGAACACCCTTAGCAAATGTGATACGTTGGAAAGATAAGCCAGTCGCCCTTTCCATTGTTCAAGCAAGACTGGTGGGACTAGCCCACTTCTCCGTGGGTTACATCTTTACCTATGCAGCTTTTCTAATAGCATCTACATCAGGTAAATTTGGCTAATTTCTTATTATAGACTTCCAAATTGCCTATTTCCGCATAAAGTTTGTCCTCCCATTAGTTTGTACAACCAATCGAATTTCAAAATCATAAATCTATTTATCTATAATTAGAAATAGGGATTGAATCTTCGTTTTCTAACTATTTGTATATAGATTCCTGGTTACGAATCTGATCTGTTTTAGAGTAGTAACCCAATCCTGTTTACTTATTTATTAATTATGGCAAAGAAGAGTCTTATTGAAAAAGAAAAAAGAAAGAAAGAATTAGTGAAAAGATATCATACCATTCGCCAATCTTTGAAGAGACAGATTAGAAGTAGCTCGTCAATTCAGGATAAACTAATCTTTTCCAAAAGATTGCAATCTTTACCGCGAAGTAGTGCACCTGTTCGTCTCCGCAACCGGTGCTTCCTAACCGGACGACCCCGATCCAATTACCGATACTTTGGCTTATCTAGACACGTACTTCGTGAAATGGTACATACTTGTCTGCTGCCCGGGGTATTCAAATCAAGTTGGTAATGGGAAATTATCCCTCATTTATTTGAAATTAAAAAAAAAAAAGAATCATGTCTAAGTCTGTTAATTAAATAGTATCTTCCATTTATATCCAATGTAATTATTTAACAGATGTATAATAATTACGTTGGAAGCATTAACTAAGCGGGGTAGAGCAGCTTGGTAGCTCGCAAGGCTCATAACCTTGAGGTCACAGGTTCAAATCCTGTCCCCGCGAAGTAAACTAACAATTATTTATCTACGTCAGTAACGTCATGCTTGATGTTTTCTGCGAGCTTAGCTAAATCAGCTTTTTGCATTTCATTGACAGAGATTCTATTGATTTTACCAGATTAAATGTCGAGAAGGTACAAATCTTTCAATTAATTAGTAGATTGGAATTATTTGACGTCACGCATCGAAGAAAGAATTACCTAATTTTATTTTCTATCTTTCTGCCCTCCTTTCTTGACTTTGTTGTTTGGTAGGACAGAAAGCTATCTAGATCTATAGATTTTCTAGATAAAAGTGTAAAATGTATAATCAAAAAACATCGCTTCATCTTGTTTTAGATTCAGACTAAAACTGTTTCTTCTTTCTGTTTCATTAAGTTCTAATTTTCCGAAAAGTAAAAATAAAAATATGGGTCAAAAACGGATGGTGTGTCTAATGAAGTTCAATCAGATAGTAATTATAATTTGAGGCCCCCTTAACTCAGGGGTAGAGTGACGCCATGGTAAGGCGTAAGTCGTCGGTTCAAATCCGACAAGGGGCTAATTAAGAATCCTTGAAAACTACAAGGATCCAACTTTTTCAGTTTTTATGGAAACATTCTGGTACACATCGCTTCTTGCTGTAAGAAAAAGTTCTACTTTCGAGCAGTTCTAACAACTAAGTAATTACCTACTTATCCAAGATGGAATTCGGTCAATTTCAAGTTTTTAGTTAAACTGTTTCTCCTCTAATTAAGGTATCTTACTTAATTAGTTTCGGTACACTGAGTAAAGTGACACCCATTAAAAAAAAAAAAAAAGAGTAGGGAAGAAAATAAAGTGGATATAATTTTTAATGCTAAAACCTTTTTTGTTATCCCTATCTCGGGAACTGAATATGAATTCCCAACATCAGTATCAATATATATAAGTAGATATATATGTGAAACTACGTATTTCTATCATTTTCATTTTTAATAAAAATGAAGTAAAATAACGTGGCAATTTTCTTATTTACTTATGGAAATGATTTCCCGTAATTAGTAGAAGTTATTAGAGTATATAACACTCCTATTTTCTCTATATTCCCTCCAAATACCTAGAAACAATTTTTCGTCAGGTTTGATAGTAACAGCGAATTCTTTTATTCGATGTTAGTAGTTTTAACATATATCCTACTCAGGATTAAACTGCAGTATGCTGTTTACTCACTACGGTTATTTGGGGCCAAGCCAAACAAAAAAGCTTCCAAATTCTATTGGGGATTGGTAAAATGAGTACCGAAATAATTTTGAAGAAGAGATGGATACCACACCCACATATACATATATTTTATATATGAGTATAAGCTCTTCACATCGCTCTAGTATTCTTTTTTTTTTCCATTAAATGTCTTTGGACGCAACTCCGTTTCTTTTTTGTGCTAGGTTGGATTCTCGAGGTCATTCTAATGTAACTAAAGGGTTGGTTAACAAAGTCAAAATCTCGGAAGAAAAGAAAGGTCTACCCACTGCTCACAAAACTACGTAACAAACAAAATTAGCTTAGGATCAAGTAAGTAAAGGGGAAAAGATGCCCCAAAAAAGCTAAAATTATAGGAAAAAGAAGAGGGAAAGCATAAAACAGAAAGAATGGTTGGACAAGAAGACACAACAAAACAAAAAAGATAAGAAAGAGATCTAGAAACAAAAAAAAAAAAAAAAGAAATACTGAACGGAGTGAAAAAATAAAACCTCCTGGTTGAGTTTGAAAATCTCATTTTCGTTTAATAACTCCTAGGAGTCCTCCGCCGTCCCGTCGTAAATGACTCCCCGGGAAGAACAACTTCTTGGCCGGTCAGTTTTACATCACGTGACGGCTTGAAAAAGAAAAAAATAAGGGGGAACCCAAAAATTGTTTGAGGAGCTGAATGAGGGAATGAATATGACCATTGCCATCGGAAAATCTTCCAAGGAGCCAAAAGATTTATTTGATAGTATGGATGACTGGCTAAGAAGAGACCGTTTTGTCTTCGTGGGTTGGTCTGGCCTCCTACTTTTTCCTACCGCCTATTTCGCTTTGGGCGGTTGGTTCACAGGTACAACTTTTGTTACCTCATGGTATACCCACGGATTAGCTAGCTCTTACTTGGAGGGATGCAACTTCTTGACTGCTGCGGTCTCCACTCCTGCTAATAGTTTGGCCCACTCCTTACTCCTTTTGTGGGGCCCCGAATCACAGGGAGATTTTACCCGCTGGTGTCAATTAGGGGGTTTATGGACTTTTGTTGCTCTCCACGGTTCCTTTGCTCTAATCGGTTTTATGTTACGACAATTTGAACTTGCGAGGTCTGTACAGCTACGCCCTTACAACGCAATAGCTTTCTCCGCTCCAATTGCGGTTTTTGTATCGGTATTTTTGGTTTACCCCTTGGGCCAATCTGGTTGGTTTTTCGCACCCAGTTTTGGCGTAGCCGCCATCTTCCGATTCATTTTATTTTTTCAAGGTTTTCATAATTGGACTTTGAATCCATTTCATATGATGGGGGTTGCAGGAGTCCTTGGCGCGGCCCTATTATGTGCCATCCACGGTGCTACAGTTGAAAATACTTTATTCGAAGACGGTGACGGCGCAAACACATTCCGAGCGTTCAATCCAACTCAGTCTGAGGAAACTTATTCAATGGTAACCGCAAATCGTTTTTGGTCCCAAATATTCGGTGTTGCTTTCTCCAACAAACGTTGGTTACACTTCTTCATGTTATTTGTGCCAGTGACAGGTTTATGGATGAGTGCTATTGGAGTAGTTGGTCTCGCCTTAAATTTACGTGCGTACGATTTTGTCTCCCAAGAAATTCGTGCAGCAGAAGATCCCGAATTTGAGACTTTTTACACAAAAAATATATTACTAAACGAGGGTATCCGTGCCTGGATGGCAGCTCAGGATCAGCCCCACGAAAACCTTGTATTTCCCGAGGAGGTTTTACCCCGTGGAAACGCTCTTTAATGGAACCCTCTCGCTCGGTGGCCGCGATCAGGAAACCACAGGTTTTGCCTGGTGGGCCGGCAACGCCCGACTAATTAATTTGTCTGGTAAATTGCTTGGCGCCCACGTAGCTCATGCAGGTTTGATTGTTTTCTGGGCTGGATCTATGAATTTGTTTGAAGTGGCTCACTTTGTATCAGAGAAGCCTATGTATGAGCAGGGATTAATTCTACTTCCCCACTTGGCTACTCTGGGTTGGGGGGTGGGTCCTGGTGGGGAAGTAGTCGATACATTTCCCTACTTTGTTTCTGGAGTACTCCATCTGATTTCTTCCGCAGTCTTGGGATTTGGTGGTATATATCACGCCTTAATTGGTCCTGAAACGTTAGAGGAATCCTTTCCTTTCTTTGGTTATACTTGGAAAGATAAGAATAAGATGACCACAATTCTCGGTATTCATTTAATACTACTGGGTCTTGGGGCTTTTCTACTAGTTTTCAAAGCACTTTACTTTGGAGGATTGTACGACACATGGGCACCCGGGGGTGGCGATGTGAGAAAGATTGCAAATCTCACTTTAAGCCCTACTATTATTTTTGGTTACCTACTGAAATCTCCTTTTGGGGGAGAAGGATGGATTGCAAGTGTGGATAATCTGGAAGATATCATTGGGGGACATGTTTGGTTGGGAGCCATCTGCCTTTTTGGTGGAATTTGGCACATCTTAACAAAACCCTCTGCCTGGGCTCGTCGCGCTTTGGTATGGTCCGGGGAAGCTTATTTATCCTATAGCTTAGGAGCTCTTTCCATCTTTGGATTCACTGCTTGCTGTTTCGTCTGGTTTAATAACACAGCATATCCTAGTGAATTTTATGGTCCTACTGGTCCAGAAGCTTCTCAAGCACAAGCTTTTACTTTTCTTGTCAGGGACCAACGTCTCGGTGCTAACATAGGTTCCGCCCAAGGCCCCACTGGGTTAGGTAAATATCTGATGCGTTCCCCTACGGGAGAAATCATTTTTGGAGGGGAAACCATGCGCTTCTGGGACCTTCGCGCTCCTTGGTTAGAGCCTTTAAGAGGCCCCAACGGTTTAGATCTTAGTAAGTTGAAGAAGGATATACAACCCTGGCAGGAGCGACGATCCGCGGAGTATATGACTCACGCTCCCCTAGGCTCTCTAAACTCCGTAGGTGGGGTAGCTACCGAGATTAACGCCGTAAATTATGTATCTCCTCGGAGTTGGTTGGCAACCTCTCACTTCGTCCTGGGATTCTTTTTTTTCGTGGGTCATTTATGGCACGCGGGTAGGGCTCGTGCAGCCGCAGCCGGGTTTGAAAAGGGAATTGACCGAGATACGGAACCCGTTCTTTTTATGACACCTCTTAATTAAGATTTGAAAATCTATGTTGAGATGATGGAGACAGAATAGAAATCCTCGTTTCGATTCTTTTTCTTGTTAGAAAGATAGCTATATATGTATATCAGTGCCAGGCTCATTACCTTATTCAGGTAGTAAAACTCCATCTATCTATTCAATTATTAGATAGATGGAGTTTTACTACCTGAATAAGATAATCTGTAATATTTCACTTAATTCCAAGTTTGATAGGATAAAGAGAGATATTTTACGGCACTAGGAATAACTAACTATATTATTATCCCTTCGGTCTAATTTTTTTTTTGCTACACCGCTACACAAAATAGGAGAGAGAGGGATTCGAACCCTCGATGGCATTTTTGTTACCATGCCAGTTTTCAAGACTGGAGCCTTAAACCGCTCGACCATCTCTCCTGGTTATACTTAAATGGTATCTGATAGTCAGGGGTAGAAATTACGTTTCTTAAAGACTTCTGATAATTGATTAGAGAGTATCCAACATCTATTTATTTTAGATAGAAATAAGAGATTGATAGATATCACTTTTCTTTACTGAAACTTTGCCATGAAAAATGCATAGTGAAAACAATTCTGACCGTAAAGCTATTACGTATAATCATCCCTACTGGCGGAAGCTAAACCAATTAGTAATCAAAATCAAAAAAACCTCATGGGATTTGAGGTAGTTAGTGGTAAAAAGAGAAAGGTCTCCGCGCCTCGTCAACAAAGTAATTCGTGATGAACCGAGAGTTCCATTGGATGGGGATTGGATGGTACGAACGAACAGCCTATACCTTAGTAGGGAAATAATTTGAATTATGACTATCGCGTTCCAATTGGCTTTATTCGCATTAATTGCCACTTCATTTTTACTAGTTGTTGGAGTGCCCGTTGCTTTTGCATCCCCTGATGGCTGGTCCAACAATAAAAATATAGTTTTTTCAGGGGCGTCATTATGGATTGGATCAGTTTTTTTGGTAGGTATACTTAATTCGTTTATTTCTTAATGGAGATTTTGTATTGTTTTGGTTTCTCCTCTCGTAATTTGACGTTACGGGTGGAGTTACCAAATACAAAAGATTTTACTGATGGAAATCTCTATAAAATAGCTAGACATAGCCGTAGTATAATTTCCATGTAGTAGTTAGTAGGGTGGATCTAGGTTTGGCCACTTCTTCCATAGATTGGGATTTTCGTTTCTCAATCTAAAGATAAATACGGACGCAAACTTTTTTGTCAAATTCTATGACAGGATTAAGATGATATAACAGATTATGCGGATATAGTTGAATGGTAAAATATCTCTTTGCCAAGGAGATGACGCGGGTTCGATTCCCGCTATCCGCCTATGTCGTATAAAACAAATAGATTCTGTTACATATATAGATATGCCTAATAAGAAAAAAAGAATGATGAAATACTACTCATTTTTATAATTAATTAATGGAAAACTTAAAGAGGAGGAAAAACTTGAAATAGTAATCAATCGATTACTAATTGATTACAAGCGGAGACTTATCTAATTCTTCTTAATTTAAGATTCTGTTTTACCTAGAATGCAATGAGGTTTCAAGGCAAAAAAGTTTGTTGAAGTAACCATTTTGTAAACATATGGCAATCAATTGTATACCATAGGCAAATTGCCTAGGATGGGGTAGGGGACGGGAGGGGGCAGCTAACCTAACTACTTGCTAATTTTTATAACAAATAATATACTTATTACTAGTATAAGTAATAGACATTAATAACATACTCAAGTTATTTACATGCTATCCAACAATCCAATTTGGATGTTGTTTGTGTTTCGATAGGCACTTTTTGCTACTAGCGAGGGGCGATATAGTCAAGTGGTAAGACGGAGGACTGCAAATCCTTAATGCCCCAGTTCGAATCTGGGTGTCGCCTAAAAGGAGAGCCTCTTAGAACGAGAAGGAACTAAATCTAGCTAATTGACTTGGATTTACTCAGTTAAGAAATTTGTCTTTAAGAGGGATTGTTTATTGCGCCGAAATCGGATACAGGTTGAGGTGCTCTATAGCTTGTTATAGCCTATCACATTTCATGTGTCTCGATGCGTCACGCATAAACAATCCTAATTTAGTATATCATCAATTGGTAATCAGAAGGTATAAATTATCAAAATTTTTGAAGAGCGAGCGGCCAACCGGTACCATTAAAAAAAGAAGAAGAGTTTACACACACAGCCTATCTTGTTATTGAAGTCTTTCATCAAAGTATGTGTCTACTCTTTGTTAGCAACAGGTTTCAAGCTTTTTCAAGCTTTGTTTTATATTTGGACTTATAACTAATTAGTAATTAATAAAAATCGAGAGAGTAAGTAGATAGGAATTACAACTACGGACTTAGTTACTATAGCTTGGGCTGCCTTGACGGTGATTTTTACATTTTCCCTTTCACTTGTAGTTTGGGGACGAAGTGGTTTGTAACAAATGGTTAACCGTCCCTTTAGTAGCCTGTTTCGCGGGGCATACATGCAGTCATGATGAGACCATTGATTCGTGTTTTTCCACTTCATATTTGAGTGAAAGGGGTGGTACAGCTGGGAGTTATTTCATCCGCCCTTTCCCCCTAGTTGTTACTAACTAACGAAGGAATGCTTAAAAATTATTTACCATCGGGTTGAAGATAAAATTACCAAAATGTTTAGAATAAACTGATACCTTTTCCTTTTCTCTATCCTTTTTTTGTCACTTTGAAACAAATATTGAAGTAACAAAATGGAGAAATCTCTCCGATAGACTGATCTATTTTTTTACTATGAGCAAAAACCTACTTTGTTCATTGTTAGGTTATAACTCTCTTTGTTAATTCAAAATTTCATTGTTTTGTCTGACGATATAACTGTACTGGTAATGAAAGACAGGGAATAAACATTTTTTTGGGACCATACTTTTGATCCGGATACTTCACTTCTTTTTTCTCGGTTTTTAGAAGTTGATTCATAAAATATAGAAAGTATGTCCAAATGGTATAGTCACCTACTATTAGTCATTGGATCAAAATCAGATTTGTAAAAAAAGAGAGAGGGAGAGAAGTAATTTAATGAAAAACAAAAATTGATAGATCAAAAAGGTGATCTATCAATTTTGGGCAATTTTATTTGGGAATAATGAATAATACGTGGCATTCAGAAAGATGGAAAGAAGATAGAAAAGCATAGACTCTGAATGACAGAAAAAAGCTAATCAAAAGGAGCACCACGTCAAAAATAAATTATTACTATAAGTTGTTACTAATAATAACGGTAGTGGAAAAATTTCATACAAAACAGGAGTAGCGGTTTGCATATTGTTCCATTTCACGAATGAAGAACAGATGGTACCTTCTTTTTCTACCTCTTCATCTGTTCCTCTTGGATATGAAGATTTATTGAAAAATTTGGTAGTCAAATCAGTTACCAAGTATTAGTTATTCTGTGCGGCCGTCTGAATGTAAAGAATAAGCAGAAAAGCTGTCGGGATCGGAATGAAAAGTGCAGTAGCTACAAACGCGAGAATATTTACTTCCATATTGCTAGTTCAAATCATCAGTTGGAAAATAGCTCGAGCGGTTTCGTCGAAAAAACTCTCGGATTCTATCATAAATCATCTCTTCTTAACTACTCGGGTCGACCGAATTATTAGCTAATCAATTAAAAAGAAAACTATCGAATTTGAATCTGCGATATTGATTACATAGTATATCACGAAATGAAATATCGAGAATACCTATTCTTCGTTTTTGAAAAATGTCAGCCTAACGTGTCCGTTTTATAGTCATTGCTGAATCGTTCTAAGTAGTTGAATTCATATTAATAATAGATAGATAAATAATTGAAATCATTAGTATTTCTATCGTTCCTACTTCTATCATTCTTACTTCTAGTGTTACTGCAACTCCAATTTAGATTATTCTAAATATGAATTCTTCCATCATCTTTTCTCAGTTTTTTAAATTGACAATTGATAGGAAATAATCTTAATCTACCTAAGAGGTAACTGGGCCCCCATCGTCTAGAGGCCTAGGACGCCTCCCTTTCACGGAGGCGACGGGGATTCGAATTCCCCTGGGGGTATTAATTTTTCAATTCTGGGTCGATGCTCGAGCGGTTAATGGGGACGGACTGTAAATCCGCTGGCGACGCCTACGCTGGTTCGAATCCAGCTCGACCCAAGTCCGAGTCTTAAAGTGAATTTTAATCTAGTATATCTTATCGGAGTTCATCGGGATTGACGGGTCTCGAACCCGCAACTTCCGCCTTGACAGGGCGGTGCTCTAACCGATTGAACTACAATCCCACTAATTAATTTGATTCGAGTCTATGGAGCAATAGACTCGGAGTCAACAATATCTCTTCTTCTCTTTTTTTTTTTCTTTATTTTGTCAAATAATTTCTCTTTTTTTTTTTTAGAAATTTCAAGTCATTTGGTTAAACATTTTGAGACGAAGTTAGTTAATACCACAGAAAGAGGAGCATCTTCTGTTTTCAACCTTTCTCTGGTAATCAAAATCCTTTACGTGATATAATTATTAAACCCGTTTAACTGCTATGTATCTATTAGAAATAATTTGGATAGAAAAAGTTTGCCTCATCATTTCTACTAATCTTGGATCGCCCAAATCTTCCTCATTTACAGCTTATGAAAATGATTTAGCTTCTGGTGCAAAAAACTCATCTAAGAGATACAATATAACTTTCCTTACACCCCTCTTGTTTAACTATTGTCATATGAATCTTTATGATAAATCGGTTGTGTAGAAAATAAAAGAAAAAGGGAGGAAATCAGTTGATTCTATTTTTCTTTTACTTTTTTTAGGGGGGGGCTGATAATTCAACTTCCCATCCATAAGAAGATAGAAGATAAAAATATGGAAATCTAATTGATATATTCTTAATCGGGATGAGTATCGATTCAATACTTTGTTAGGAGGAGGTGAAACTATGCCCGTACTACCAGAACTTGCACAAATTCAATTTGAAGGATTTAATCGATTTGTTCATGAACGGTTGTTTCAAGAACTTGAAAATTTTCCGAAAATTGAAGATACAGATAAGGAAGTCGAATTCTGAGTTATTAGTAGACAGTATAAATTGACGCAACCTTCAGTCGAAGAGAGAGACGTCGTGTATCAATGTGTCACATACTCATCTGATCCATATGTACCAGTTTAATTGATTCATAGCGGAAATGGAGTAGTACAAGAAGAAGACGTACGGTTTGGATCTATTCCCTGGATGAATTCGAAGGGGACATTTATTATTAATGGGGTTGCCAGGGTTTTGGTCAGTCAAATCTTGAGAAGTCCCGGTATTTACTACAGCCAAGAATCCGATCAGAAGGGAATTTCCGCATATACTAGCACTGTAATTTCGGATCGGGGAGGGAGATTCAAATTAGAAATAGATAGAAAATCTAAAATTTGGATTCGTATCAGCAAGAAGAAAAAGATATCCATTTTGATCTTATTAATAGCTATGGGGTTAAGCAAGATAGATATCTTGCAAAATGCTCGTTACCCCAAGATTTTTTCAACTATGTTAAAGAAACAAGAAGGAGCTGTCGAATCGTCGGAGGATGCTACAGCAGAACTTTATAAACATTCATATTCTGCTACAGATGCGGATATTTCATTCTCAGAATCTATATTTAAGGAGTTATAAAAGAGGTTTTCCCAGCATAGATTTGAGTTGGGACGAATTGGTCGACAAAACCTAAATATCAAACTAACTCTTGACGTACCCGAAGAGGAATATTTTCTATTGCCCCAAGATATATTAGCAGCCGCAGATCATTCAATAGAAATAAGTTACGGAATGGGCAACCTTGATGATATAGATCATCTAAAAAATAGACGTGTTCGATCTGTCGCAGATTTACTTCAAGAACAATTGAGGTTGGCCCTAACTCGGTTAGAGAATTCGATTCGACAAAATCTATCTAGGGCCGTTAGGCGCAACCGCGGGGTAAATCCGCGAGGATTAGTAACGCCTACACCAGTAATAGCAACTTTCAAGGAGTTTTTTGGATCACATCCCCTATCACAATTTCTAGACCAAATAAATCCACTATCAGAACTGGTGCATAAACGGAAATTAAGTTCCGTAGGTCCCGGCGGATTGACACGACGAACCGCTAGTTTTCAAGCTAGAGATATCCATTTTAGTCACTATGGCCGTATCTGCCCAATCGAAACATCCGAAGGCATGAATGCTGGCCTCATTTCATCACTAGCCATTCAGGCAGAAGTTAGCAACTCCGGATCTTTGCAAAGCCCATACCTCAAAATTTCGGAATCATCCGAAAAAGAGCAATTAATATACTCATCCCCTACTGAAGATGATTACTACCGAATAGCAACTGAAAATTCATTAATATCCCAATGGAGAGCTAGGGAAAAAGAGCTTATACTGGTTCGATATCAACAAGAATTTCTCAGCGTCCTTTGGGAACAGGTTGATTTCCGAAGCACTCATCCCTTGCATTATTTTTCTGTTGGAGCTTCGCTTATTCCATTCATTGAGCATAATGACGCGAACCGTGCCTTAATGGGTTCTACTATGCAACGTCAGGCGGTTCCATTGGTTACTTCCGAAAGATGTTTTGTAGGAACTGGGTTAGAAAGTTAAGTAGCTTCAGATTCCGGAAGTGTAGTTGTATCTGAACGAGAAGGATAAATCCGATGTATTGATGGCAATTTGATTGAACTACTATCAATCGACGAAAGACCAAGCAATGATGTAGTTCCACATGTTACAACTAATCGACTAAAGACATATGAGCGTTCCAGCAGCAACACCTGTATACACCAAAATTCCACGGTTTTAGTGGGAGATTTATCGAAACGCGGAGAAGTTCTATTGGATGGGGCAGCAACTGCCAGGGGAGAATTAGCTCTGGGTAAAAATATCCTAGTAGCCTACATGCCGTGGGAAGGCTACAACTTTGAAGATGCAGTATTGATTAGCGAACGACTAATATACGAAGATATTTCCACATCCTTTCACATTGAAAGACATGAAGTTGAAGTCTGCACAACAAATCAGGGTCCTGAAAGGGTTACTAAGCAAATACCTCAATTGGATAGTCACAAACTTCGACATTTAGATGATAATGGGATCGTAGAATCAGGATCTTGGGTAGAGGCAGGAGATGCCCTGGTTGGGAAACTGACGCCTCAAGAGGGGACAGATACATCACGTGCTCCGGAAGGAAGATTATTACAAGCCATTTCCGGTATACAATTAATTAATGCAAGAGAAAGCTGCCTTAAAGTTCCGATTGGTGGAAGAGGTCGAGTCACTGATGTCAGGTGGGTTTATCCCGAAGATGATACTTCGAACGAGTTAGAAGTTATTCATATTTATATATTGTAAAAGCGTAAGATACAAGTAGGTGATAAGATAGCTGGCAGACATGGAAATAAAGGTATTGCGTCAAAAATATTGCCTAGACAGGATATGCCTTATTTGCAAGATGGAACACCAGTCGACATGATATTAAGTCCTTTAGGAGTACCCTCATGAATGAATGTCGGACAGATTTTCGAATGCCTACTTGGGTTAGCCGGGGAGTTTTCAAAAACCCATTATCGTATAGTACCTTTTGATGAAAGGTATGAGCGGGAAGCTTCTAGAAAACTAGTACTTGCAGAACTTTGTAGAGCAAGTGTGGCTGCCCATAATCCGTGGTTATTTGAACCCGATCACCCCGGAAAGAGTCGATTGATTGATGGACGAACAGGTGAATCCTTTGTACAACCTATTACAATTGGAAAAGGATATATGATGAAACTGATTCATCAGGTCGACGATAAAATTCACGCGAGATCGAGCGGACCGTACGCACTTGTTACGCAGCAACCTCTCAAGGGAAGATCCAGGCAAGGGGGGCAGCGGGTTGGAGAAATGGAAGTACGGGCTTTGGAGGGTTTTGGAGTATCTTATACGTTGCAAGAAATGCTTACAATTAAATCAGATCATATTCAGGCTCGTTACAAGGTACTTAGTGCAATTATGACCGGAAAACCTGTTTCTAAGCCCAATACCGTTCCAGAGTCTTTCCGATTGCTAGTTCGAGAGTTACGTTGCATGGGTTTAAACCTGGAGTACAGTTTTATCATTGAAGAAGATTTGGGGAGAAAGAGTGAAAACATTTGATATTTAATTGAAACTTCTTTTGCGAGTAATTAATCAAAACTTTTTATAATATGATTCATCGAGCAAATTATCAGCAACTTCAAATTGGACTGGCTTCTCCCGAACAGATTCGTAGTTGGGCTGAGAGAGAGTTACCCAATGGGGACATCGTTGGGCAAGTCGATTAACCTTACACGTTGCATCACAAGACTCATAAACCAGAGAGAGATGGCTCATTTCGTGAAAGGATACTCGGACCTCTAAAAAGCGGCGTTTGCGCGTGTGGAAATTATCGATCTGTCGATAACGAAGAGAAAGATTCTAAGTTGTGCAAACATTGCGGAGTTGAGTTTATTGACTCCCGGGTTCGAAGATATCGAATGGGATACATTAAACTTGCGTGTCCAGTCACTCATGTGTGGTTTTTGAAACGAATTCCTAGTTATGTTGCAAATCTACTTGCTAAACCTCTTAAAGAACTAGAAAGCCCAGTATATTGCGATGTGTGACTCGATTGTATATGTCGATCACTACAGATTAACCGTAAACTGTCATTCCAAATAAGAGTGGAAAGCCTCTAACCGACATGTTTCTCGCATCGATTGAGTATTATTGTCTAACTCGGGGTAAAAGCTACCGCGTGCATAATTGGGAATCTCCTCCATGGTTAATTTTTAGTAAAAAAAATCTAGTGATTGGGCTTCGTAAAAACTATTTTCATTTCAGTTGATAGATTAAGAATCAGGTCTTCTTTAATAAAGCCCTTCGGCTTTCTTTTTCTTCCTTTGTTCTCTTTTTTAGAAAAAGAGAAGATTTTCTAATCTAAATAGTATTCTACTAAATAAAAAAGAAAAAGATGGTTATGAAAATCTAAACATCGCATTGATCTTTTGTTCAATCTAATTAGCAGCCATCGAAGTGGAGTGGAAACCCAAAGAGGGAAATGATCGCATTGGGAACAAGGGAAATATCTCCAGCCTACGATTAAACTAAGAAAAAGATAAGAAATAGAAGATTATTTTTTCTTTGGTAAATCGATTAATACGGGACGGGGGATCAAAGACTACTCGAAAAAGAAAGAATTGAAATCCGAGTAATGAACAACTACTTTATCTTTAAAAAGACGGTGTTAACACGTCTCAAAACCGTAAATTTGAAGCAATTTTATGATTAGTTATTCGAGCCGGATGAGAGGAAACAATCGCGTCCGATTCTAAGGGGGGGTCACCATCCGATCTATCCCAATCTTTTTCTTGCTAGGCCCGTGGCCGACAGGGCCAATCTATTAAGATTGCGGGGTTTATTCAATTATGAAGACCGATCTTGGAGAAACATACTTCCTGCTTTTTTTTCTACTCGAAATTATGAAAAGCTTCAAGGTAACGAAATCGCCACCGGGGGCGATGCCATCCAAAAAGGATTGGCCGGTTTGGACCTGCAAAATGTTCTTCATCGTGCATATTCAGAATGGCAGTTGTTGGCAAAGCAAAAGCCTATCGGTAATGAATGGGAAGATCGAACAATTCAAAGGAGAAAAGACCTTCTGGTTAGACGGATGAAATTAGCTAAGGATTTTTTACGGGCAAATCTAAAACCAGAATGGATGGTTTTAGAGATCTTACCGGTTCTTCCACCTGAATTGAGACCAATAGTTGAATCATATGAAGGTGAACTAGTTACTTCTGACCTTAATGAGCTCTATAGAAAAGTAATTCATCGAAATAATACTCTTGTTGAATTCTTATCGGGCAGTGAATTTACGCCCGAGGGATTAATTGTCTGTCAGAAAAGACTTATTCAAGAAGCTGTAGATGCTCTCATCGATAATGGTATACGTGGGCAACCAATGAGAGATATTAACAATAGACCCTACAAGTCATTTTCAGAGTTCATTGAAGGCAAAGAAGGACGATTTCGCGAGAACTTGCTCGGAAAGCGAGTCGACTACTCAGGCCGTTCTGTTATTGTCGTAGGCCCATCTCTTTCATTACATCAATGTGGATTACCTCGAGAAATGTCAGTCGAACTTTTTCAAATATTTGTAATTCGTAACTTGATTGGATGACATCTTGCTTGTAATCTGCGATCAGCTAAAAGTATGATACGAAAAGGAGATCCCATTATATGGGAAGTTCTTCGAGAAGTTATGCGGGGTCACCCCATACTATTGAATCGGGCACCTACTTTGCATAGGCTAGGTATACAGGCATTTCAACCCATCTTAATAGAAGGACGTGCTATTCGTTTGCATCCATTGGTTTGTGGGGGGTTTAATGCAGATTTTGATGGAGATCAGATGGCCGTTCATGTGCCCTTATCTCTTGAAGCTCAGATTGAAGCTCGTCTTCTGATGTTTTCGCATGTAAATCTGTTATCCCCTGCTACGGGTGATTCTGTATCTGTACCTAGTCAAGATATGCTTCTGGGCCTTTATGTGTTAACAATTGAGAATAAGCAAGGAGTTTATGGAAATAGGCATTCCGTTTTTGTGAAAGAGGATGACGTCTATTCTGCCGAGCTCCCCATTTTCGGTAGTTATTATGACATACTCAGGGCCAAGGAATTAAATCAAATCGACTTTTATAGCTTTTTGTGGCTTCGATGGGAATTAAATTTGGAAATGATTAGCTCGAAAAGTCGCGAATTACCTATTGAATCTCAATATGAATCTTTGGGAACCTCTCTTCACCTCTATGATAATTACCAGATTAGAAGGGGTAGGAAGGGAGATATTTCAACTCTACATGTGCTTACTACGGCTGGTCGTATTTTATTCAATCAACAATTAAAGGAAGCGATCCAAGGTGTATTGATGGCTTCTTAGTCTACTACTTCGTCCGCATCGGATATGATGACATGACGCTAAGTTACGATAATTAGTTAACTGCACTAATGAAAAATAAGAAATCTTTTCAATCTAACTAACTATATATATCTATAGATATAGTTAGTTAGTTAATAAATAATTACTAAGCTGCTTAAATTCTGATAATACTTCAATCTAGATTATTGTATCAAAATCTAAGAAGCTATATAAGTTGAGGTTTTTATAATGACAAATCAAATTGAGCTGCCGTTCTGCAATAAAACAATGGATAGAGTTGCCATGAGGCGACTCATCAGCAAATTAATTGTTTGTTTTGGAATTGCAGCTACAACAAATATTTTGGATCAAGTTAAGATTTTGGGTTTTCAGCAAGCTACAAAAGCATCTGTCTCATTGGGAATCGATGACCTTTTAGCAGTACCGTCCAGAGGATGGCTTGTACAAGACGCTGAGAAATAAGGATACATATCGGAGCATCATTACCGTTACGGGAGTTTGCATGCCGTGGAGAAATTACGCCAATCAATTGAAACCTGGTACGCCACAAGTGAATGTTCAAGGCGAGAAATGAATCCAAGTTTTAAGATGATCGATTCTTTAAATCCAGTCCACATGATGTCTTTTTCGGGGGCCCGGGGAAGTATTTCCCAGGTACATCAGTTGCTTGGCATGCGAGGTTTGATGTCAGATCCGCGGGGACAAGTAATCGATCTACCTATCCGAAGAAACCTCCGCGAAGGCCTATCACTGACAGAATATATAATTTCTTGTTACGGTGCCCGCAAAGGGGTTGTGGATACCGCCGTTCGAACCTCTGATGCCGGATACCTAACACGGAGGCTTGTTGAAGTGGTCCAACACATTGCGATACGTAAAAAAGATTGCGAGACTAGCAAAAGTATTGCTTTGCCTAGTTTCATTGAGGGGAAACGAGAATATAGTGAAACATTATCATATCAAAAATTGATTGGGCGTGTGTTGGCAGATAATGTCTACTGGGATGCCAGATGTATTGCCACCCGTAATCAAGATATCAGTGATGGACTGGCTGGTAACTTAGTAGTATCGACGCAGCCAATATATGTGAGATCTCCTTTGACACGTAAAAGCATTTTTCGGATTTGTCAGTTGTGTTACGGTTGGAGTCTTGCTCATTACGATTTAGTAGAATTGGGGGAAGCTGTCGGTATTATTGCGGGTCAATCCATTGGAGAGCCAGGAACTCAATTAACATCAAGAACTTTTCATACAGGTGGAGTATTTACGGGCGATATTGCAGAATACGTACGAATTCCTTTTAACGGCCTTATTAATTTCGATGGGAAATTGGTTTATCCCACACGTACGCGACATGGGCATCCTGCTTGGATGTGTCGAAATGATCTATCTGTTTTTATCATGAGTTGTAGCGATATATACAATTTTGTCATCCCCGCTCGAAGTCTACTTATGATTCGAAGCGGTCAGTATGTTGAAGCGCAGCAAATTATTGCAGAAGTACGAGCCAAAGAATTTCCACTTAAGGAACGAATCCAAAAAGCTATCTATCCAAATCTAAACGGGGAAATTCACTGGAGTAAATTTGTGTGGCATGTGCGGGACTGCATAAGCAATCCTATTCGTGTCGTACGCGATGCGGGCCATATTCGGATTCTTTCAGGAACTTCTATAGAATCTGACGAGAACTATCTGTTTCATAAAGATCAGGATAGAGTCGATATTAGATGCAATTTTATTGAAATCAAAAGAAGGTGCAATCCCTCTAAGGGACTTGGCAAAAAGAAGGTTGATGCTGTCAATTACGAAAGTTCGCAAAAGAGTATCCGAGAATTTGGAGTCGACACAAAATATTTTTCAAGTTGGTCAAACCTTCCAATATCTAACTATATTTTATGGAATATCGGGGTGACGCGGTCCGGAAAAACTGAACCCGTTTCTCACTTGTTAGAGAGACAACAATCAAAGTTCAATCAATTATGTTTCGTAAATGTTGATGTTCAATTAAACAGCATTTTAGATGAAAATAATATCTTCGCAATTTATGAAAGATGTGACTATCGAACTGGTACTGCGGGGATTATAATCTGTGGCACCGCAGAAGTTCAATCTATTATACGAGAGGACAAACGACTAATTGATACTATTAGTAGTAAAGCAGGTGGACTGATCCAAATTGATAAGCCGTTACCAAATAGTATTACAGCAAGAGTATTACCCGGATCTATCTGTAATCTAGAAGCGGTAACTAATCTGTCTAGACGGAATAGCAATCTAATAGAGCCAGGTAATTTGATTCCCAACGGAATCGAAGTTGGGGATTGGGTTTACTTACAATCAGTTACACTTTACGGGGAAAGGGAGACCTCTGTCCCAGGAAGATCATGTGTGAAATACGATGTATCTAAAGATTTTTTGGCGCAAGGAATCTTCCATAGTGATAAGCCAAAGACACGGAAAAGTATGAACGTTCAAGTCCTTTTCTATATCTCTCCTAGAAACGGTGAGAGAATCAAAAGGATTAATCATAAGAGTCCTCAATTAATTGGAACTTCTTCAGTGGCTGGGTGGCAAAGACACTCTCGCAATATAATTTCCGCGAAAAAGAATTACTTATCTATTGCCAATGTGAGAATCAAGAATCTAGTTAGTACTTTTTTTCAGGTTAATCTGTTAGCATCTCCTCCCGTACGGAGGCCTAGAGTCAGTCAGGTTTTCAATAAATTAGTGGCCGTCGACAAACCCCTTTGCGCTCAAGTGAATTTATCCAACGACGGGAATAATCTAGTTCGCAAATATCGGAGCATTACTGTTTATTCGGTTCTAGAACGTGATGGGTCTTTTCTAACTTTGTCACCTTTTGATTTTTGTCGTAAAAACTGTTTTGTTTACTCAATCAATAATAGCAATGAAAAAGGGGTTGGGGAATATTTATCGTCCTTAGAATCAGGTGTAGACGGTGCAACTGAAAGTTTGAAAAACGCTTTAACCAGTTTTAAATGCGAATCTTATTCGGAAAGAGCTCCGAATCTAAGTATTAAAGAAAGGTCGACTAAATTTGAGAGATCGAGCTTCACCTGTTTCCAATTAGAAATTGAAAAAGTAGGTCTAGTAGGGACTTTATACAAAATTTCTTATTCACCTGTTTCCCTTCACTTGTTGCTAGGCGGAAAAGCCTTCCTCGGCATCAATTATTTTCTCGATCATTTGATAGACACGTCTGCAACAAATACATCGCAACATAGACATCAGTATCTAATTGATGAGAATGAATTAGTATTGAAATATCCTAGACATCCTTTTTTAACTACATTGTTATTAGAAAATACAATTCATTCACAATCAAAATTTTTCATTCGGGAAATCTTGTCAATTAATCTAGGATTACTTATTAGTGGAAATCGATTCTTCTGTAGAAGTAGTGTATTTCCCAAGTCTGGTCAGGTAGTAGCCATTCACCAAGATTATTTACTAATCAGAACTGGTAAGACGATTCTGGCAAATCAGGGAGCAACTCCTCATAAGATATCTGGAGACATTATCGGAGAGGGAGATACATTAATAACATTACCATATGATAGGTTAAAGTCTGGAGATATAACCCAGGGTCTTCCAAAGGTTGAGCAGCTATTGGAGTCTCGTTCTATTGCTCCTATTCCAGCAAAAATTGAAGATCTTTTCAGAAGATGGAATCAGGGTATTACAAGATTAATTGGAAACTTTTGGAGTCATTTTTTAAGTGTTGGAACAAGTATGGAACATTGCCAACTGATCTTAACCAACGAAATTCGAGAAGTTTATGAATCTCAGGGGGTACAAATATCCGACAAACATCTAGAAATTATTATTTGGCAACTGACATCAAGGGTCGTAGTATTAGAAGATGGGATAACCAATGTGTTCTTTCCTGGGGAACTTGTTGAGTTATCCCAAGCGAAGCGGATGAACCGTATATTAAAAAGACCAATCTTTTATGAACCTATTATACTGGGAATGACAAGGGCAGCCCTTAGTACGACTAGTTTTTTATCAGAGGCGAGTCTTCAAGAAACTACGCGAGTATTGGCCAAAGCTGCCCTCCGCGGTCGCATCGATCGGTTAAAAGGATTGAAGGAGAACGTTATTCTTGGCGACACCATCCCCATTGGAACAGGTAGTCCGGAAATCGTTTGCCAACTAAAAGTTAATAAGCGGAAACAACTCTATTTGACAATAAATAGAAATAGCAAAAACCCAACTTGGGGAACAAAACCCGATTTATGTGGTTACCGCAAGGAGCAAAATGGAAATGTCGACTCCAATCTATTTATTCGAACGGGCTTGAGTCGACCCTTCCATCTTGAAATGAGTTAAGGCATGGCAGTCAATGATATTTTTGTGTATTTTAACTCGCGAAGTTGATCATCACATTGTAATAATTTATCAAAAAAAGTTAAAATAGGAAGAATTTATAGTTTTTCATATTTGAGGAGAAGATGCAACAGAAAAATTGGAATATTGATTTGGAAGGAATGATGGCAGCCGGGATCCATTTTGGTCACCAAACCCATAAATGGAATCCTAAGATGTCACCTTTTATATTTACAGAACGGAAGGGTGTTCATATACTCGATCTCACCCAGACTGCTCGTCTTTTATCTGAAGCTTGTCATTTAGTGTTTGATGCAGCAGCGGAGGGAAAGGAATTCTCAACGGTTGGTACAAAACATGAGGTAGCTGATTTGATAGCATCAGCCGCAACAAGATCTCGATGTCACTATGTTAATAAAAAATGGCTAGGAGGTATGTCAACAAACTGGTTTACCACAGAAATGCGTCTTCATAAGTTTCAATACTTACAAAACGAAGAAGATACGGGAGGGTTCGACTGACTTCCAAAGCAAGAGGCAGCGATTTTGAAAGGATAACTATCTAAATTGAAAAGATACCTAGGCGGAATTCAATATATGTCAAATTTACCCGACATTGTGATAATTACTGATCAACACGAATAATCTATTGCCCTTAAAGAATGTATTATTTTAGGTATTCCGACAATTTGTATTGTTGATACAGATTGTGATCCGGATATTGTAGATATCCCAGTTCCCGGTAATGACGACGCGCGACCCTCAATCCGATGGATATTGGATAAATTAACAGTAGCTATTTGTGAAGGTCGTTCAACCTCAAAGTTCTTTGAGGTAAATTAACAGACAGCAAAGCCGGGGCTCATAGCTACTTCAACAACTTTTACTGAAATAGCAAAATATCTTCTGAGATATCGCCCAAATTCATAAAAAATAGAAAATAACTCGTTCCTGTTACTTTCCGAAGAAACAAAAAAGAATTGTAGTGATTAGCTTCAATATTTTGGATAAAATTCTCCATTGAGAAGGGGGATAGTACGAACATAGACCAATTAGGAATTTATAAGATGGATGATCTGTATCAAGTATCGAGTGTAGAAGTAGGCTAACATTCTTATTGGCAAGTAGGAGTCTTCCAGGTTCATGCCCAGGTTCTTGTAACTTCCTGGATCGTTATCACCCTGTTATTGGCTTTACCTATTGTAGGTGCCAGAAATCTGCAAATCATACCAACGGGTAGCCAGAATTTTATTGAATATGTTCTTGAATTTATTAGGGATTTAACGAGGACCCAAATGGGGGAAGAAGAATACCGTTCCTGGGTTCCATTTATTGGAACGATGTTTCCATTCATTTTTGTTTCCAATTGGTCTGGTGCCTTGTTTCCTTGGCGAGTCGTTCAGTTACCCCACGGAGAGTTAGCTGCACCTACCAACGATATCAACACCACTGTTGCGTTAGCCTTGCTTACATCAGTAGCACATTTTTATGCGGGTTTACGAAAGAGGGGTTTCAGTTATTTTGGTAAATATATCCAGCCAACTCCGGTATTGTTACCTATCAATATTTTGGAAGATTTCACTAAACCTCTATCACTTAGTTTTCGACTGTTTGGAAATATTTTAGCCGACGAGTTGGTAGTAGCTGTCCTCGTCTCCCCAGTACCTCTAATTGTTCCTGTACCCATGACGCTTTTAGGATTATTTACAAGTGCCATACAGGCTTTGATTTTTGCTACTTCAGCTGCAGCTTATATTGGAGAATCCACGGAAAGCCATCACTAATTTAGTCGGAATGATTCATTAGGAAATATTAGTATAATCAATAACTTTTTGAAAAATATCTAGTAGATTATCGTGGTGAAAAAGCTATTTGCGTGGTATCATGCTAAAGCAGTAAGAGACCTTTTTGTTTTTCCCTATACTCCAACTAGCACTAAAAAATAGGTATGGGGGTAGCAATTTCCGTACAGCGTTCCTAAATGAATGAAATCAATTTGAAATTTCCAAAGAAGTAAAAAGAAAAGAAGAAAGAATATCTATATACAATATGTTGAGTAACTAATTTCTTCTGTTTTTTCTGTTCTCCATTTGGCTCTCGGCTACATGTAAATCTGTTACAGTCTAGTAAATGAATTGCTTAGATTCTATTTGCACTAAAGTTAGAGTAGACATTTTTTGTTAGGAACTAGTTAATACTACCAAATAGTTTTGGTCCAACTGGATCAAATTAGGCAAGACGTCAACCCTATTGACATAAAAGACAGAGAGGTTCCTCTTGTACTTTATTATTGTTTATTAAGTTAAGTATACGCCATGTTACATTACCAAGTTTGATTAAATTCACGTAGAATTGATTATTGTATTGGATTAACATTTACTAAAAACCCGTTGGCGCGATGATATTGGTTAGCAGCCGACAAAAAAATATTGATTAACGTAAATAAATTAGGAGGAGACTAATACGAATCCATTGATTTCTGCTGCTTCTGTTATTGCTGCTGGGTTAGCTGTAGGCCTTGCCTCAATTGGACCCGGTGTTGGCCAAGGCACTGCGGCAGGTCAGGCAGTCGAGGGTATTGCAAGACAGCCAGAAGCAGAAGGCAAGATACGAGGTACTTTATTATTGAGTTTAGCTTTCATGGAAGCTTTGACAATTTATGGGTTAGTTGTAGCTTTAGCTCTTTTATTTGCAAATCCATTTGTTTAACTTGTTTAAACTAGTAGGTAATTTGTTGCACTTTTATCTCTCCCCTCCTTTTCCTATCAAATCAGTGGTTAATCCATAAATTGAAGGGAGGGGTCTAGTAATAGATTTCCGCTCTATTTACCCAATTGAGTCCTCGCCACGTCTCTCTGTAATTACCAAACGGATGGGGTAAATAAACTATTACAAGTTGATAAAAATGATTATTTAAAGAGATATTGGTTTCATCCCAGTTTCATCCTGATTTATCGAAATTCGAGGCTTGTTACTTCCCACCAGGCTGGACCAGAGGTTGTTCAATTTTTGCAAAACTTTCCAGGAGGGAAGGGACTATGAGAAGTGTAAGTGAGATCGCTACTCCCTCAAGTGGTTGGGCTTCTGCCGCAAGTATTGGTTTAAATACTAATATTTTGGAGATAAACTTAGTTAACTTAATTCTAGTACTAGGTATATTATTTTACTATGGAAAGGGGGTGTGTGCGAGTCGTATAGCCGAGTCAGATAACTGTTTTCCTCAGTTGCACCCAAAGGTGCAAAACCCCGGCGAATTCCTTGTAAATAGAGATTATGCAAGAACTGGAGCATTTCGTTAATCGATGAAAATTTCAATTTCGTTCACCGAGTTCCGGGACTGCCGTCAATATGGTTAAAGCCAAGTTGCTTAAAGTCTTAGCAAAATTGGGGTTCCCTTTTCCCCTACCGCGTAAGCCAAATCGCAATTCGAAGCGCATTATTCTTTATATTCGGGTATATTTGATATAAAACGCCCATATTAATAATACTTCGATTTGTAGAATCTATCGGGATAGATACCTATACTTAATGTGGGTAAATATAGATAGATGTCGGAGTTGATTTAGATCAATCTTCTTCAATTTGCTGAATAGACAACCTATACAAGATAAATGCCACTCGGCAAAAAGCGGCTCTCAATTAATTACTAATTAGGAGAGTCCTCAATCTTTCTCTTTATTCAAATATTGATTAGTCTATTTAACCATTAAATATATAAACTTTGTTAATCAGTGGGAAAAAGAGGGAGGACAAGCCCCCGTTCAAAAATAATGTCTATCTAATCTTATCAAATTGTTGATAAAAACGGGAAGGAAAGCCGAATGGGTCAAAAGATCCACGTTCGGTTTGGGAAGAGATCACCGATCTCTAAGAATCAGAGATCTGTAATCCACTTTCATTGATCAATTTTTTAGACAATCGTAAAAAAACAATTTTGAATACAATTAGGGATGCGGAGGAGCGTCACAAGGAAGCTTCTAGTAAACTTCAGAAGGCTCGTATTCGCCTGCAGCAAGCAAAAGTTAAAGCGGATGAAATCCGAATCAATGGACTTACACAGATGGATAGAGAACAACGAGATCTTGTCGATGCAGCTGACGAAGATTTAAAGGGATTGGAAGATAGTAAGAATTATGCAATTCGTTTCGAGAAGCAACGCGCTATTGAGCAGGTTCGACGGCAAGTTTCTAGACTAGCATCTGAAAGGGCTCTAGAAACTTTAACTACTCGTTTGGATAATCAGCTGCACCTGCGAATGATTGATTATCACATTGGCTTATTTAGAGCCATGGATAACAAGTCCGACTAGGTCCAATCTCAATACTAGTTTTCATCTCATTATGAAACGGGTTTTACTCTTAATCTTTTCTCTTCCAGTAATATTTTTTTTGTCAAAAATGGTAATAAACATTCGACCTGACGAAATTAGCAGCATCATTCGAAAGCAAATTGAAGGGTATGTCCCGGAAGTAAAAGTTGTTAACATTGGTACCGTACTTCAAGTAGGAGATGGTATCGCTCGTATTCATGGACTCAACAAAGTAATGGCTGGTGAATTGGTGGAATTTGAGGATGGTACAGCAGGAATTGCTCCGAATCTGGAATCTGATAATGTTGGAGCCGTATTGATGGGTGACGGCTTAACCATACAAGAGGGGAGCTCTGTAAGAGCGACGGGAAAAATTGCCCAAATACCCGTTAGCGACTCGTTTCTAGGCCGTGTTGTAAATGCTTTGGCCCAACCTATTGATGGGAGAGGTCAAATCCCAGCTTCCGAGTTTAGGTTGATTGAATCCCCTGCTCCAGGAATTATTTCGAGACGTTCAGTATATGAACCTTTACAAACAGGTCTTATTGCTATTGATTCCATGATTCCCATAGGTCGTGGTCAACGGGAGTTGATCATTGGCGATAGACAGACTGGTAAAACAGCAGTAGCTACAGATACAATTTTGAATCAGAAAGGTCAAAATGTTATATGTGTTTATGTAGCTATTGGTCAAAAAGCTTCCTCTGTGGCTCAAGTAGTGGACACTTTTCAAGATCGTGGTGCCATGGAATATACAATCGTAGTATCGGAAACGGCTAATTCTCCTGCCACTCTGCAATATCTTGCTCCTTATACAGGAGCAGCTTTGGCTGAATATTTTATGTATCGCAAACAGCATACTCTGATTATTTACGACGATCTATCTAAGCAAGCTCAAGCTTATCGACAAATGTCTCTGTTACTAAGGAGACCACCTGGTCGAGAAGCATATCCAGGAGATGTTTTTTATTTACATTCTCGTCTTTTAGAGAGAGCAGCTAAGTTAAGCCTCCAATTAGGAGAAGGGAGCATGACAGCTTTACCTATTGTTGAAACTCAAGCGGGAGATGTTTCAGCCTACATTCCTACGAATGTTATTTCTATTACCGATGGGCAAATATTTTTGTCAGCGGATCTTTTTAACGCTGGAATTCGACCAGCCATAAATGTTGGTATTTCTGTATCTAGAGTTGGCTCCGCAGCTCAAATAAAAGCTATGAAACAAGTGGCTGGTAAATTGAAGTTGGAATTAGCACAATTCGCAGAATTGGAAGCTTTTGCACAATTTGCTTCTGATCTTGATAAAACTACTCAAAATCAATTAGCTAGGGGTCAGCGACTGCGCGAATTGCTTAAGCAATCTCAATCAGCCCCATTATCAGTAGAAGAACAGGTTGCTACTATTTATACTGGAGTCAACGGATATTTGGATGTACTAGAAGTTGAGCAAGTCAAACGATTTTTAGTTCAGCTACGGGAGTATGTAATAACAAACAAACCTGAATTTGGTGAAATTACTCGTTCCACAAAAGTATTTACAGAACAAGCAGAAGCACTTTTGAAAGAAGCAATAAAGGAATCAACAGAGATTTTTACACTACAAGATAGGTAAGACGATTGCAAATTTTACCCGGGAAATAGAGTAAACCTCGTGCTTCATTCAATTGTTTCTACTTTATCTACGCCAACATAATGACCTCAGACACGGAATTACGCCCAATAGGAGTTGAACCTATACTTAAGGTTTAGAAGACCTCTGTCCTATCCATTAAACGATGGGCGCTCTCTCTTCTCATCCTACTTGTTAATCATGAGTGAATTGATTATTGATATGTCAGAATATTTAGTTAGCAAATCATGAACAAGCAAACACATTTGTTTGTTCACGATTTGCTAACTTAGTAAGGGTTTAATTTTGCTGAGGGTTCGGATTTTTCAGTATTGTATCACTAGCGGGTAGCGGGAATCGAACCCGCATCAGTAGCTTGGAAGGCTAAAGGTTATAGTCGACGACGACAAACGTCCATTACGTCGCTAATCCAGAACCGAACATGGAAGTTTCCACCCATTCGGCTCCTTTATGGAGATAAAAGAGGCCTAAATAGTACAAAACTGTGAAATTTTTGCTTAACTAAATCTAACAACTAAAAATAGCAATAGGCTAATAATTTCCCCCGCTTTCTATAAAGAAAAAATAAGCCTCTTTAAAAATTCTGTTTATGAGGATCAAGAGGGTGGGAGCTTCTTTTTTTATTTTTCTGGGCGAATAGTCGAAAGAGCTGACCCAACTTGATTAATCGTCATCCATAAGATCTATGTCAGTCTTGCTTACGTCTTGGTCGTATAGCATGAATATACTTCCTAGATTATCCTAATAAAAAGAGGGAGAACCATTAGTTCCACCAATTCTTTTTTTGCTTACTTCGTTCCTTATTTTTACTCCTAAAAATCTTTAGGAAAATATTTCTCACCGAGTCAAAGGAAATCATTATTTTTTTAAGTAATGAAGTGCCTGACAATCTTGATAAACCAAGATCAATCTATTGACAACTTTTGAGCTTGAATTCTTTCCTTTTTCAAGGTTCAGTGACGATTAGACAAATATTTTAGATGTCTACCCATAGATTTGTACTCTTTCCTCCCTTTAGAGGTGTCCAAAGTGTTTTGTATACCAAAAAGATTCTGTTTCGTTACTAAGCAGTGCGACTTTTGAAGTACAGGAGTGACGAGAATAGTTAATCTTTTCCATACCAGAAACAAGTAGAAAAAGATAAATGTACTTTTGTAAAAATGAAGCTTCTTTTTTTCAACTTAGTCAATATTCAATTTGAAAGATCCCTTAACTAGTAGAACCAATATGAGCGAGTCACACTTTTACCACTAAACTATACCCGCTACGGTACTACCATATTATACAAGCTATCTGTATATTGGCGAGGCGCTCCAAACGCACTTCCATTTATAAGAGGAGCGCCCCCCACCCTCCCTCCCTACCTACTCCCTAACCTTCTTTCTATATTTTTTAATATAGACAAATTTGATATTCATTTCATAGTTTCACTGTGCACATTATAAATTACCTTTTTGAGCCGCCAGGAGTGCAATTACTAGTGGTCCTGATGCAACTACCAAAGCCAAGATAACAAGTTGCGCAATTGTTTCTAAATTCATTATCCCTCCTTCTATCGTCTTTGACGGATTTATATTGATACTAAGAGCTTTAATAGAAGATTAAACAGAGTTATTTAGTTTATTTATTATTTTATTTAGTTAAACAAAATATGGGGGGGGGCTAGATAAATCTCCTGGTATCAATTTAATAAAGTGCAATTAATTTGCTAATTAGTTTTTATTCCATAGCAAGCATTTGAACTACAACAAATGGTCTTTGCGTTGTATCGGCAATTATTTCGACTTAAGTTGCGGAATCAAATCTGCCAATTTTAGTTAGGCTAAAAAATCTTGAAGTTAGTTTGGTTGATATTCTCTGCCCGCATTCAATATCTTTAGTTATGAATTAATTCCTTTTCTATTATATATTAGAAATAAGAGGGAATTGGTAAAAGACGAATCTTTACGGATAACTCACAAGTAGTCAGAATTTGACTCTTACGCGGGCAGGGTCATCTTTTCTACAAGTTGTACTTCAAATGTAAATTGTAGACATAGACTTACAATTCAGCTTTGTGTTAAAATTATGTGAGGAAGCAATTACATCTTTAGTTGATTGGAGAGATGGCTGAGGGGTTTAAAGCGTCGGATTGCTAATCCGTCGTACAACTTATATGTACCGAGGGTTCGAATCCCTCTCTCTCCCCTTATTGAGAATTTCATTAAACTAATTAATTGAAAAATTGATTTCCCAACAAGACAACTGAGGGAATACTTTCTATCTAATCCTTACGGCCGGGGTTTCGTCCAGGATCATTTGATAAAAATCCGAAAACGAAGAGAGAAACAAAGAAAATCACTACTGCATAAACAAATAGTTTGAGGGTAAGCATAACAACATCTCCGCTTCTTTTAAGTATGGGTAAAATAGAACAGAACAACCTTGTTCCGAAACAATCTTTTTTTTTTTTTTATTAGAATATTCCTTTTTTTTTGTTTTAATGACAATTTAGATTAAAATTGAACTTGGGAAAAATTTGATATTTGCTAATATCAAGTAAACCGTGAAGAACCAACACTATTTTTTTTTTTTTATTTTTAAGAAAAAAAAGAAATTGAACTATCACGTCGATATTCATATTTCCGATCGCAGATATCATAACGGGGTGAGAGACTTGCCGCTTATCAAAATTCAAATTTTTAGTAAATTGCAGTGACTTCTCTATTTTATCTTCCACTTCTAATTGTTTGATAACCTCTTCTGCCCTTTGATAAAAGATGAGGCAGTCCGAAACTAAGCAACCTGTAGTACTTTTTAGCGAAAGCTAACTGCAGCTTGCCAAACAAAAGCTAGGAGAAGGAAAAAAACCGGTATTACTGGCATTACATCCACAATTGGATCAAAGATTGCATAAGCTTCGGGTAATTTGGCAAAAGAAGGGCCAGCAAGTTGAATAGAATTTCCTAGCCAGATATCATATAAAACTATCATCTTCATTCTCCAGTGATGTAACAAATCATTTTTTTTTTACGACATGGTTACCTATCATTTTCCATTAGTTGACCCGTCTGGTGTATATTGTTATATGTTATTTCTCCCCTTCGAACAGTTAATATTTCTCAAATTGATATTTCTTTTTCGGACTAGAATAATATCTTAATTGATTAGTAGTTAATCATTCTATTCTAGTTTAAATTCTTAATCAGTCGTTCTAAATTTATGCAATCTTTTTGCTACTGTTCTTTTGCAACCAGGCAGATAAGTAAAAAAGTTGGTTGACAGGAAACCCAAACTATAATATGGTTATATTAACCATTTGTGGGGCGTGGCCAAGCGGTAAGGCAGCGGGTTTTGGTCCCGTCACTCGGAGGTTCGAATCCTTTCGTCCCAGATTTTATGTTTGGAGGAGGAAAAGATCTCCTGCATTTTTTTATACTTAAAATTCAAGAATTCAAAATTCTTCTTTCCGGTTTCAATTCGCTATTTATTATCTCTCTCAAGAGATTTGATGTTGCAGTTTCTTCCTATAATCTCCCAGTGTATATTATGATGATAAGCCACATATAGCAATAGATCCTCTTATGATGTAAAGTAATGAAATGATACCAAAATTAAATTATGAAATTAGCTTATTGGATGTATGCTGGACCTGCCCACATAGGTACTTTACGAGTAGCTAGTTCTTTCAGGAACGTACATGCTATAATGCATGCCCCTTTAGGAGATGACTACTTCAATGTAATGCGATCCATGTCAGAAAGGGAAAGAGATTTCACCCCAGTAACTGCTAGTGTAGTGGATCGCCACGTATTAGCACGCGGGTCTCAAGAGAAAGTTATAAATAACATAAGCCGAAAAGATGAGGAATAACATCCTGACCTAATTGTTTTGACACCTACGTGCACTTCTAGTATCTTACAGGAAGATTTACAAAATTTTGTGGATCGAGCTTCTTTGTCTTCCGAGTCGGATGTAATTCTAGCGGATGTTAATTATTACTGAGTTAATGAGCTTCAAGCGGCAGATCGAACCCTGGAACAAATAATTCGATTTTACTTAGATAAGGCTTATAAAGAAAGTACCTTGGATCGATCTGTGACAAAAACACCTTCAGCAAATATTATAGGAATTTTTACTCTAGGCTTTCATAATCAACATGACTGTCGTGAATTAAAACGTTTGCTTGGAGAATTAGGAATTATGGTCAATCAGGTAATCCCAGAGGGGGGATATCTCAAACGTTTGAAGGATTTACCAAAAGCTTGGTTTAATGTAGTTCCTTATCGTGAAGTAGGTTTGATGGCAGCAACTTTTTTAGAAAAAGATTATGGAATGCCGTACATATCTACAACTCCCATGGGGATTTCAAACACAGCTGATTTTATTGTACAGATTGGAAAGCTTGTGAATGTGTGGGCTTACGCGCTCTTAGAGAAGAGATTTAATTACAAGTTATATGTTGACAATCAAACTAAATTTGTTTCTCAAGCAGCTTGGTTTTCAAAGTCTATTGATTGTCAAAATTTGGCTGGAAAAGAAGCAGCAATTTTTGGCGATACAACTCATGCAGCCTTAATTACTAAAATACTCGTTAAGGAAATGGGGATTCGTGTAAGTTGCTCAGGCACGTATTGCAAGCATGATGCAGAACGGTTTAATGAGCAAGTTCAAGGTTTATGTGGTGAAATAGTAGTAACAGAAGATCATACCGAAATTGGAGATACGATAGCTCGTATTGAACCTTCTGCCATATTTGGAACGCAAATGGAGCGTCATATTGGCAAACGTATTGATATTCCGTGCGGGGTTATTTCTTCACCAGTTCATATTCAGAATTTTCCTTTGGGATATCGACCCTTTCTAGGTTACGAAGGCACCAATCAAATAGCTGATTTAATCTACAACTCATTTAATTTAGGTATGGAAGATCATTCACCGGATGTTTTCGGGGGGCACGACACCAAGGGAATAAGCACTAAGGCTTTATCAACAGAATTAAGCGATATTAATTGGACTTCCGAAGCTGAGTCAGAACCAAAGAAAATTCCTGGATTCGTGAGGGGAAAAATCCGGAAAAACACCGAACTTTTTGCGAAGCAAAACAATATTCCAGAAATTACAGTTGATGCAACGTATGTGGCTAAAGAGAAATCAAGTCTTTAATTTGATAAACTGTATAGATAATGATTTGGGGTAAACTTTAGTCTGCTTAATTTCATTTTGTGTCAGAAAGTTTGTACAATAGAGATACTCAAGCAATAAGTCAAGAAACTAATTTCTTAAACATTATGGCAAAACCTTGCCTGAAGCAACATGATAAGAAGCAATGTGTGACTAGAACATCGAGATCCTTTTCATGGAGTTCTCTATTTCTTAATTTTAGTCAAAGGGTGCAATGTTTCCAATTATTTTTTGAGAATCATTACTTAATGAAACTTACGGAATATTTACATAGTTAAATCTACCTACCTTTCTGGGGAAAGTTCTATGTATTGTTATTCTTACTAAATATAGCAATGATTAAATTTCATTAGCTTTTTACTTTGTACTTTTTCTATCTGGGATTTAAATCTAAAATTCAGTTGCGTTAACTTATTATCATATTGTTCGGCTGATTTAACCATTCTATTTTGATTGAGCTCCATTTTCTTTATAGTATCTAACAAATATAGAAAAAAATTTACTTAATGAATCTCCGATTTTTGTTATCAACTCTCAATTTGTAAAAGCTTAGGAAATTAGACCTGAATCTAATATTGATTAAAAGGGAAATAATTGATATCAAATTCAACTTGTTAATGGGTAAATAAACAAAAAAAAGAAGGTAGAGGAAAGTTTTTTTACGTTTTCACTTATTTTTTTAGTTATTAATAATAATAATTATTACAAAAGCATAAGTTATGAGAAGATAATTTAATAGATGGAACGATGTTTGCATCATACACATATAATTGGAAGCATTCTTTAGTAGCTGTTTGTGAAATTTTGAAAAAGAAAGAAGAAAAAGAGCAAAGGTGCTTAACCAAATCAGAAAAAGAAATTGGATTTTAGGAGAATTTGATGGGCCTAGTTTATAGATCTTTCCAAGTGCTTTTGTATTATCCCTCCTTTTTACTTATACTCTATATCTATACCGTATTTGTAATTCCCTTGAAAAGTCGAATATCTCGAAGGGATTACTGGTTTTTTATAAAAACCTCTTTTGAACGAAGTTATATTGGACATGTTTTGATGGGCATGATGAAAAATTGGAAAAGCGGGGGCAGTCAGAAGTAGCTCAAACCCGGACTTCTTAACATTTATTGAAATCTATCATTAAACTGCTGCTCAGCATATTACCAAGCATCAAATCAGGAAATAGTTTAGTTCGATGATTACTTCTCTGATGTGAAACCCGAGCTACTAAATAGTTACTAATACTATATTTAGTAGCTCGGGTTTCACGCCGTTCGCTGAAACGAATGGTTAATCCATTTTTGCTCCAAATTGTAGTTTGATTTTCTTATTACTCCTATAATAAAGACTTAATTATTAATATATTGAATCCCCTGTTGTGAAAGAAGGATTAGTACGAAATAGAGTAATGATTAGGAGTTATTTTGATGAAACTAAAATTTGGATCTTCTTTTAGATTTGATGCATTATCTAGAACTGAAGAGATTATCTCTAATAACGATTGTTTTCCGTATCTATTTCTGCTCTTATTTAGAGATAATTTGTACTCAGTTGCTTGTAAGTCTCGTTTAGATAAACAAGATGTAGGTTTAATATTCAAGACTTTTAGTGCAGTCGCAACAAAGCGTTCAATTGATAGCGCCCGTTACCAAAATTATTCAGAGATCTTTTATTCAGAATTTGTTCGAAAATAAAGTACTCAGCTTAACGCAGATCTGTATCTTTACGTACTTTTACAAACAACATGTCTAATTCTCGGAATACCTTATCTGTGTCAGCTAACTGCCGAAACATATAATAACTTGAAAATTTCACAATCTATTCATTCACTTTTTTTATTTTTCGAGGATAGGCTACCAAAGTGTAGCCGCGTTTTAGAGATTGACATATCACAGAACGTTCATTTTGAAACTCTGGTTCGCTTATTTCGTACACGAGTTGGAGATGTCTCACTTTTACATCTATTAAGGATATGTTTTCATGCATACAAAAATTTTTATGGAAAATTTATTCAATTTCGACTTAATAAACAGAAAGGACGGAGAAATATTGATATATTACTTCGAAATTTTTATGCTTACCAAGTTGATTCGATAACATTAATTTTATGGACAAAGAAGCTTAAATTTCATGCACAATGTTATGTAGATTTAGATACAGAAAATATTGATATAAAAAGATTTTGTCTTTCCAAATCTAATTCTCAATTAGATGGGATGGATCTCAATCACTACCTCATCCGGAGTTTTTGTGTTCACTTTGGAAGATATAAAAATAAATCTTTTATAGCTTTTCAAGGAGCTCACTATTTTGTAAAAAAGTGGATTCATTATCTCTTCATTCTTCTTAGATCTCATCTTAATTATCCAACTGAATTTAGGCAAATACATATCAATTTGTTATCTACTAGTTGTGCTTCTTTTGCGGGTTATATTTTAACTATTCAATCAGTCTCAAAAAATGTTCAAATTGAAACAACAGTGGAATCCTGTAGCAGTATTTTAAGTGGAAGAAATATTTATCCCAGGGTTCCGATTTCATTACTAATTAAATTTTTGCAGAAGGAGAAATTCTGCGATAGTATTGGCTGTCCAACTAGCAAAGTAATCTGGGTTGGGTTAACAGATGATGATATCTTGAACAGATTTAAGAAGATTTGGAATATTTTTTATTTGTATTATAGCGCAGCGACAAATCAAGATGGATTGCGTAAATTGAGATATATACTGCGAATTTCATGTGATAGTACGTTAGCAAGTAAACATAGAAGTACGATACGCTTTTTACGACGTAGGTTTGACCTAGAGCTACCAAAAGTGGCTCATCCTTATAGCAAGTTCAACTCTTCAAAAAGAAATGAAAGGGTTTGGCAGTTAAGCTTAATTCGATCTGTTTTATCATCGTTTATTCCATTGACAATACAAGTCCATTAAATAGGTCTACATTCTTAAAAAAGAAAAAAAAAAAAGAATTGTTAATGGTTTGTTTTTACCGGCTTGCTTCAAAATGGAAATATATTATTGTGATTTATACAGTTACATAGATATGGAAGTACTCAACTCGTTAATTTTGTTTTTAAATCCATGTATTTCTAATTTCAAATATTATTCTGATTTTTATTACGAATTACACAAATTTTCTTTTCTCAGATCTATTTTTTT